TTCTAGTGCGTTGTATATTATTATCCAAAACTTGTATCATTTTGAGGGGATACCATGTCAATCGCTGTAGGCATGTAGAGGGTGTAGCTGACCCAATAACGAAAGTATCGTGAGGGGACCGGAGCAGGCTAACAATAAAGAAAAGTTATATATTGTTTTTATATTACAATATCCAAATACCTAGGAAATCTAAGGTTCATTTCTTACCAATAATTCGACGAGTTTTCCCTAACCCCACTTTTGTTAATAATAACTCTCACTTTTTTGGAACAAGCCAGGGTGGAATGGCGGAAATCACAAATACAAATTTTTTTTAACTTTTTATGAACCTAAGGATTTTACCATAAAGATTTATGAAATACATGATTTCCTACAAATCGGAAGAGAAGGAAACGGATACTCAATCTGGAAGTGAGTAAGCACCACGGAAATAAGAATATATAGAATCACTATCTATTCCATTCGAACAAAAAATAGGGTGTCGAAAGCCGTATTCAATAAAAATTGCATGTACGGTTTGGAGGGAGATCTACGGTGAATGAACTAATGAGATCCACCCTACAATATGGAGTTAAAAAGTCAAAATAAATTATTCAATCATTTTTTCATCGTCATGTCACGCCGAAGTAACGCAGAAAAGAAAATTGGAAAACCTGATCCGATTTATCGTAATCGATTGGTCAATATGTTAGTCAACCGCATTCTTAGACATGGGAAGAAATCACTGGCTTATCAAATTCTTTATAAATCGATGAGAAATATTAAGCAAAGGACGAAGAAAAATCCACTATCTGTTTTGCGTCAAGCCATACGTAGGGTAACTCCCAATGTAACAGTAAAAGCAAGACGTGTGGGTGGATCAACTTATCAAGTACCTATCGAAATAGAATCCGCACAAGGAAAAGCACTTGCTATTCGTTGGTTATTAGGAGCATCTAGGAAACGTCCGGGCCGAAACATGGCTTTCAAACTAAGTTATGAATTAATGGATGCTGCCAGAGATAATGGAAATGCTATACGAAGAAAGGAAGAAACTCATAGAATGGCTGAAGCCAACAGAGCTTTCGCACATTTTCGTTAATTAGTCAATACAAGAAACAAATAGGAAGGATTTTCCTTTTTTTGGAAACAATAAATAATAATAAGAAGCTATGTAAGCCCTCCTTACTGGGGGGGCTTATACGATGGAGGTTTTTACCAATAAATGATAATAACAAAATCTATTATTCTTTGAAAAAGGAGTTATATACCCAGGTACAGAAAGATGAGACTATTCATTCGTAATGATTTCCACCAAGTTACATGGTATATCATACGCAAAATCGATACTATAATTTTTATTTATATATTAGAAAATTCTCTATGAAATTAGAGCTCGACCTTTCTTTCTTATATGGAAGTACCATTCTGCCCGAATGTATTCTTATTGTTTGCCTGATAATCATTCTGATATTGGATTTGATCTCAGAGGAAAGAGACACCTCTTCGTTATATTTCATTTCCTTAATAGGTTTATTAATAAGTATTGGCTTATTATTATTCCAATGGAACGAGAAACCTATTATTAGTTTTTCGGGTAATTTTCAAACTAACAGTTTTAATAGAATTTTTCGATTACTTATAGCACTATGTTCGCTATTATGCATTCCTCTATCTGTCGAATATATCAGACGTACAAAAATGCCTATGACTGAATTTATTATTTTTGTACTAACAGCTACTATCGGAGGAATGTTTCTATGTGGTGCTAATGATTTAATCACTATTTTCGTAGCTTTAGAATGTTTAAGTCTATGCTCGTACTTATTATCCGGATACACCAAAAAAGATGTACGATCCAATGAAGCTGTTATGAAATATTTACTTATGGGTGGAATAAGTTCATCTATTTTAGCTTATGGTTTTTCTTGGTTATATGGTTTATCTGGCGGGGAGACTCAGCTCCAAGAAGTAATAAACGGTCTCATAAATACGAGAATGTATAATTCTTCAGGAGCTTTTATCGGACTCATATGCATTATTGTAGGAATCGGATTCAAACTCTCACTAGTACCTTTTCACCAATGGACTCCCGATGTATACGAAGGAGTGCGATTCGTTTCATAATTTATCGAATGTAATGAAACTCTACCCAAACAGGGATGAAATTAAATATTCGTTGTATTTATGAGTATTCTATAGACATGTAAAATAGGAAATAATTTTATCCTCACTCGGATTAAAGCATAACTTCTACCAAACTCTCGTTCAAAATGAATCCGAACGAAATAGGAGATAAAGCAAAGTAAGAAACAATTTTGAATTGTAAGCTAATTATTAAGGGTTGTTTTCGGGGGAGTAACTCACGAAACTGAATGAATCAATAGAATTTCGATATGGAATGCTATCCAGTCAGTCTCTATTCTTCAGATACTACGAGTGTATCAAAAGCATCTATCGGAAAAGGAAAACCTAAAATAAAAAAAGGCATGGCTATTAGTAACGAAAAAAAATTAGATGGTTTTCTCTTACGAAATTTTGAATCGGTCCTAATTCCTATAGGCACAATTCCATTTTTGTGAGAGTCGGTATCTCGCTATACCGTAAGAGCCACTGAGATGGGATTCTTCGAAAAGTTTTGAATTAATAATGATTTATTGTCAAATCGATAAGTTTTTCTTTATACACACGCGAGGAAAGTAATAAGAAAGATCTGGTTTTTTGTACCAACCAGGTCCTACTACTCAGGAGCTGTGTGAAATGAAAGTTTCATGCACAGTTTTGAACGAGAGAAAAGAATGAGTAATTTTTCTTTTCGACTCTAACTCTCCCACTCCAGTCGTTGCTTTTCTTTCTGTTGCTCCAAAAGTCGCGGGTCTAGCCTTAATCACTCGAATTTTCAATATTATCTTTCCTTTTTCTCTGGATCAATGGCACTTTATTCTAGAAATATTAGCTATTTCTAGTATGATACTAGGTAATTCGGTGGCTATTACTCAAACGAGTATGAAACGTATGCTTGCATATTCTTCCATAAGTCAAATTGGATATCTAATGATCGGAATAATTGCTGGAGATCATAACGGATATGCAAGTATGATGATTTACTTACTATTTTATATTTTTACAAATTTAGGAACCTTTGCTTGCATCATCTTATTCGGTTTACGTACAGGGACGGATAACATCCGAGATTATGGAGGATTGTTTATAAAAGATCCTTTACTAACTCTCTCTTTTGCTTTGTGCCTGCTATCCCTGGGAGGCATTCCTCCTCTATCCGGTTTTTTTGGAAAACTCTATTTATTTTGGTGCGGATGGGAGGCCGGTCTATATCTCCTAGTTTTCGTAGGACTTTTCACAAGCATTATTTCCGTATATTACTATTTAAAAATAGTTAAATTACTTATTACTAAAGAGAGTGAGGAAATGACTGCTTATATACAAACTTATGTAAGTTCTCCGTTGCCTTCCTTATCGAAAAGTTCTATCGAAGTTGGCCTAATTGTATGTGTAATAGTTTCTACTTCTTTGGGAGTCTTGATGAATCCTATTAATACTATAGTTCAAAATACTTTCATTTCGAGTCATTTTATAAGTAACTAAACTTGATTTGAGTGGAAAAAAAGCCAATCCATTTTCTAAATTATTTTTTTATCGTTTCAACATAAACGAAAGGATAATTTCGGAAAAATGATTATTACTATTCCGAGTTCATCCCTCCCTCTCCCTCCCCAATTCCCCAACAGAGAAAATAATTCCCCAATAGAAAAAATACAAAATAAAATTATATATATATATATATATATATATATATATATATATATATAATTCTGTTACAAATTACTGGCACGACATCTACATGGCATCAGATTGAATTGATACCCCCAGCCAAGAAAATAAATAGACTCTTCGAGATTCTTTATATATAATTGAAATATGAAAAGCCTTGGTGGTGAAATGGTAGACACGCGAGACTCAAAATCTTGTGCTACAAAGCGTGGAGGTTCGAGTCCTCTTCGAGGCACTCCTCTATCTGTGGTGGGACAAGTAATAATCCCAAGTAGAAAATGGAACGGAAATAGAATTGTTTCAAAACTTTTTATTATAAATAGGAAATATTCCCGTGTTATACTATTTATTTGATATCAATGATTTGGATAAACCCAAAATAGAAAATTCTATTTATTTCATTCGGAATAAATCTATCGGGTTTATGATTTGGACAACCTCACCAATTGGAAGGAATGGAGCCGGATCCATATAATAAAATTCATAAATATTATCAGATGATATTTTGGAGTATTGCGGAGTAGATGTCGATTCAATCAAAATATGGAAGTAAATATTCTTGCATTTATTGCTACTGCACTGTTCATACTAATTCCTACTGCTTTTTTACTTATTCTTTACGTACAAACAGTCAGTCAAGGTAGTTGATTAGAAAAATGAATTTATAGATATACAACAGCGGTAGAACCAAACTTTTATCGAAAAATTCATTCCTTTGGAATATCAAAAAAAAGGGGGGGAGGGTAAAAAAACTGAAGAAAAAAAAAAAATAAAATTGAATATTTTTTTTCCTCTTCCCCCAATCCCCTATATATATTTATTTTTTTTTTAATTCTTACATGATTCATATAGAACTAGGCCCTAGTACTATAGTAGGATTGGGGCTCATCGTGGTAGGCCTACTTTTATATGCCCTTCGTATAAGGGAACCTAATGTATCTAGAGGTGTGTTTTTGGATGTACCCTACGAAAAAGGATTTAAATAAATTCGACGTATTTATCAGTAATGATAGATACGACACTCGAAATGAAATTTTTGATTCATCCGCAGTGGAAGAAGTATATGGCTAAAATGACTCAATATTTTTTATATCACTTCGGGAACATATGCGAGCCACAAAATGAAAATGGAATTATGATTAAAAAAACAGTGATATATTTCTAAAAAGAAATATTTCAAATCCACTTTTTTTTTCCTTCTCTAGAGGGAGAAGAAATAATAATCGAATCCACGGGGTGTAGAATGAGCCTAAATACATTTTTTTGTAGAGATCAATCAGGTACATAGAAAATAAACCTGATTTTAGTTAGAAGAAGTAACTAGGGAGGTAAGAGAAAATCTAAAAAGTTATTTAAAACTTACTTGGATTTTGGGTAGATGAAATATCGGGTGTAGTTTCGACGATTATCTCATTTCATCGCTTAAGCCATAAGAAAATTAACGTATCACATATGGTTTTTTGGGGGGGAAAGTTGCATACAGAGGCATTAACCTATCCCAATATTACGATTTCTTCTTCTCCTCTATCGGATTATTATGTGGAGGAATCCTCATCTTCCAAGGCTGGCGCTTAGACCCGATTCTTCTATTGTCTCAAATACTTTTGAGTGGAACTGCCATTTTTTTTATAGCAGAGAGTTTATACCTACGTAATAACGGAATTAATCCCAATTTCTTTTTTTATAAAAAAAGAGAGATAAGAAGAAATACGTATTATCGGAAATTGAAATTGAAAAAATCACTGCCTCATTATAAGGGATGGGAAAGAATCAATTATACTATTTCTATTTCTTATAGGAATTGAGATAAAAAAATAAAAAAAAATTCTTATTCAACGTTTTTCTATTCTCTAAAAAGAATAGAAAAACGTTGAATTGAATTTTTTTTTCGAAATATAGCTGTTATGATCCGCTTCTTCCCCATACTACAAGTGAGAGAGAAAATGTAAAAACTACCATTAAGGCACCTCAAGCAATATTGACTATATCATCCATATATATATATTTTTTTTTATCGTCTCCGGGACCTAAGATACTATCAAGTTTATATAGAATATACAAAAATATATTATTCTATACAATATTCTTATATATTCTTATACCGCGAAGGAAAGAAAAGCAATATCTGTTGCTTTCTTTCTCCCGCGAATTTTCCAGTAATTTCATAGGAATAAATACTTGTACTTGCTTTTTTTTTTTGTTTGATTTATCCTTAATGCAGGGTTGTCTATTTGTGATAAATCTCAGTAGAAACAACGTGATAGGCTATATCAAAGTGTAGAACAACACATTTTTTATTTGGATATGACGCAATAGGCAGCCCGAACCTTTTTTCCTTTTTGACTTTCTTCCTTTTTTAGGCGACACCCAGATTCGAACTGGGGATAAAGGATTTGCAGTCCTCTGCCTTAATCCACTTGGCCATATCGCCTCCCTCGTAACCTCAAGCTGTATTCCTATTTATACGGTCGTATATCGAACTAGTAAATAAAAGTTTCATCTTAGTCGTAATGAGTGACGGAGTAATCTATTATAGAGCCTAATCATCTCTTAATCAAGCTTTACTTGATCGGGATGGGGATGCCAATGAAAAAAATGGGTGGGATACATATCATTTTTGATAAATAAAATGATTCTTTAATAATAATTATTTCTTTTGTACGATTAACTCATATGATTGGATGAAGTGGAAAAAGAAAAAAATAAATAGATTGTGTCTGATGTAGTAGGATAAATAAACCCCAACCTTTTTTTTAGAAGAAATTATGGAAATGTCTGTACTGCCTGAATTTGGAAAAATACAATTCGAAGGATTTCATCGCTTTATTCATAAAGGTTTGATCGAAGAACTCAACGATTTTCCTAAAATTGAAGATCCAGATCAAGAATTTGAATTTCAATTATTTAGTGGAGATTATCGATTGGCAGAACCCATAATGAAAGAAAGAGAAGCCATATATCAATCTGATACGTATTCGTCGGATTTGTATGTACCGGCTCGATTAACTCAAAAAAAAGGGGGGGGAAAGATACAGAAACAAACTGTATTTGTTGGGAGTATTCCCCTAATGAATTCTCAGGGAACTTTTGTAGTTAATGGAGTGGCTAGAGTCATAATTAATCAAATTTTACGAAGTCCCGGTATTTATTATAACTCGGAATCAGATCACAACGGAATTCCTATATATACAAGTACTATTATTTCGGATTGGGGGGGGAGATTGAGACTAGAAATTGATGGAAGAGCAAGAATATGGGCTCGTATAAGCAAAAAACGAAAAGTTTCCGTTTTAGTTTTATTATTAGCAATGGGTTTAACCACCAAACAGATTTTGGGTGGTGTTTGCTACCCAAAAATTTTTTTGGATTCCTTGAGAAGGAAGAAAACAAAGAGGGAGCATCCCCAGTCCACCGAAGATGCTATAGTAGAACTTTATAGACAATTATATTGCATAGGTGGAGATCTCACATTTTCCGAATCTATACGTAAAGAATTGCATAAAAAATTTTTCCAACAAAGATGTGAATTAGGAAGAATTGGTCGATTGAATCTGAATAAAAGACCCGATCTAGATGTACCTGAAAGTGAATATTTTCTATTACCACAAGATGTTTTAGCTGCTGTGGATTACCTGATAAAAACAAAGTTTGGCACGGGAACGCTTGATGATATAGATCACCTCAAAAATCGCCGTATCCGTTCTGTCGCGGATTTATTGCGGGATCAATTTAGATTGGCTCTGAATCGTTTGGAAAATTCGGTGCGACAAACCATACGCGGAGCAACAAAACGTAAACGATTACCTACTCCTAAAAGTTTAGTAACTTCAACCCCATTAATAGCTACTTTTAAAGAATTTTTCGGTTCGCATCCCTTGTCACAATTTTTGGATCAGACTAATCCATTGACAGAAATAGTTCATAAACGAAGATTGAGTTCTTTAGGTCCCGGAGGATTAACGCGACGAACGGCTAGTTTTCAAGTACGAGATATTCATCCTAGCCACTATGGTCGTATCTGTCCCATTGAAACATCCGAAGGCATGAATGCTGGACTTATTGCATCACTAGCTGTTCATGCAAGAGTGAATACTCGGGGATCTTTAGAAACTCCTTTCTATAAAATATCTGAAATATCTAGAGAAGAAGGAATTATTCATTTATCAGCGGGGGAAGATGAATATCACCGAATAGCTACGGGAAATTTTTTGGCTTTGGATCAAAGAACTCGGAAAGTACAGATAACTCCAGCTCGCTATCGACAGGAATTTCTAGCTATTGCTTGGGAACAAATACATCTTCGAGGTATTTATCCTTTACAATACTTCTCTGTTGGGGCTTCCCTTATTCCTTTTCTTGAACATAATGATGCAAACCGTGCTTTGATGGGTTCTAATATGCAACGTCAAGCAGTTCCACTCTTAGAATCCGAAAAATGTATTGTAGGAACAGGTTTAGAAAGTCAAGCGGCTCTGGATTCTGGAAGCGTAGCTATAGCAAAACAGGGCGGAAAAATTTATTATACCGATAGTGGAAAAGTCACTCTATCGGTGAGTAACAATAAGAGAGTAGATACAAATTTGATTATATATCAACGTTCCAATAATAATAGTTGTGTGCATCAAGAATCCCAAGTTAATAAGAAAATTTTTCTAAAAAAGGGACAACTCATAGCAGACGGTGCAGCTACTTCAGGAGGAGAACTGGCTCTGGGAAAGAATGTTTTAGTAGCATATATGCCATGGGAAGGTTATAATTTCGAAGATGCAATACTTATTAGTGAACGTCTAATCTATGAGGATATTTACACATCTATTCATATTGAAAAATATGAAATCGAGGCTCGCACAACGAGTCGGGGTCCCGAAAAAATTACTAGGGAAATACCTCATTTGGAAAGTAATATACTTCGTCATTTAGATAAGAGTGGACTTGTTTTATCAGGATCTTGGGTAGAAACTGGAGATGTTTTGGTGGGAAAACTGACACCTCAAGAAGCAGAGGAATCTTTACGTGCCCCAGAGGGTAAATTATTACAAGCTATATTTGGTATTCAAGTAGCTACTGCAAGAGAAACTTGTCTCAAAGTACCTCCGGGTGGAAAAGGCCGAGTCATTGATGTGAAATGGATTTATCAGAAAGAGACTTCTATTAATCATGAAAAAAAGGTACGTGTTTATATTTTACAGAAACGAAAAATACAAGTGGGTGATAAAGTAGCTGGAAGACATGGTAATAAAGGTATTATTTCAAAAATTTTACCCAGACGAGATATGCCTTATTTACAGGATGGAACACCCATAGATATGGTATTAAGTCCGTTGGGTGTACCTTCACGAATGAATGTAGGGCAAATTTTTGAATGTTCACTTGGTTTATCTGGATATTTTTCAAAAAAGCATTATAGGATAACACCTTTCGATGAGAGATATGAACGAGAGGCTTCAAGAAAACTGGTCTTTTCCGAACTTTATGAAGCGAGTAAAAAAACAGAAAATCCTTGGTTATTTGAACCTGAAAATCCCGGAAAAAATCGATTAATTGATGGAAGAACCGGAGAAATTTTTGAGCAACCTGTTACAGTAGGAAAGGCTTATATGCTAAAATTAATTCATCAGGTTGATGATAAAATCCATGCGCGTTCTAGTGGACCTTACGCACTTGTTACACAACAACCTCTTAGAGGAAGATCCAGACGCGGGGGACAAAGAGTAGGAGAAATGGAAGTTTGGGCTTTAGAAGGTTTCGGTGTTGCTTATATCTTACGAGAAATGCTTACCATAAAATCCGATCATATTCGTGCCCGTTATGAAGTACTTGGTGCTATTGTGACTGGAGAGCCCATTCCTGAACCTAATACTGCTCCAGAATCTTTTCGATTACTTGTTCGAGAGTTACGATCCCTAGCTCTGGGATTGGATCATGTCGTTGTATCCGAAAAAAATTTAAAGAGGATTTTGAGGGACGTCTAATAGAAAAGAAAAAAAATTTGAATTTTATGATTCACCAAGAAAGGCATCAACACCTTCGGATTGAATTAGCTTCTCCCGAACAGATCCGTAGTTGGGCCGAAAGAACTCTACCTAATGGAGAAATAGTTGGACGAGTGACCAAGCCTTATACTCTACATTATAAAACACATAAGCCCGAAAAAGATGGATTGTTCTGCGAAAGAATTTTCGGACCCATCAAAAGTGGGATTTGTGCCTGTGGAAAGTATCAAGGAATTGAAAATCAAAAGGAATATTCTAGATTTTGTGAACAATGCGGAGTTGAATTTATCGATTCCCGAGTTCGAAGATATCAAATGGGATATATCCAATTGGCCTGCCCGGTGACTCATGTTTGGTACTTAAAACGTCTTCCCAGTTATATTGCGAATCTCTTAGCCAAGCCTCTTAAAGAATTGGAAAGTCTAGTATATTGCGATGCGTGACTTGATTATCAATTTCCATTACACAGATTCGATCAGAAACTGTCACCCTATCCATAATTTATTAGGAGAGGATGCCTCTAATTTTGACATGTTTCTCGGAGGAGTAGCGTGAAACTCAAAAATGAAAGCAATTTATTCGCTACTAAGAGTAATTTATCTAGGGTTTATGCATATGTATATATATCATTACTTGGGTTTCGTAAAGAAATAAAAATTTGATTAGAATTTTTTCTCTATTCAAATTTGAAAAAGAATAATGGCCATTGGGGTCTATCCATCGCATATATACTCCAAGTAGTATTGCAACCATCGGAATGGAATAAAAACCTAAAGGATATTCAAGATAAATGGGATACGAACAAGAAAAATCCTTATGAATTCCAAAAAAAAATTGGAGATATTCCCGTAAGGGAATATATCATTTGAAGGAGATAAGACTACTCGATAGTGCAGAGATTTATTAAATCAAAGAAGTTTTAATATTTCTTTTATAGATTCCAACTCGAGTAATGAGTAGCTATTTGATTGACCTTCCCGACATGAAGTAATTACAAAAATGGAATATTCATTCATATATATAACATGAATAAATACTAGTGACTCGTATAATTATGAAGAAACCAGATAATTCAATATAGCTATTTGAGCCGGATGAAAGAAAACTTTCACGTCCGATCCTGGGGGGGGGAATCTAAAAAAGAACCTATCCCGATCTTTTTCTTGCTAGACCCGTCTCAAACAAACCCGTTTTATTAAAATTACGAGGTTTATTCAAATATGAGGACCAATCTTGGAGAGAAATTTTCCCTCGTTTCTTTTCTCCACGTGGATTTGAAGCTTTTCGAAATAGAGAAATAGCGACTGGAGGAGATGCTATTAAGAAACAATTAACTAATTTAGATCTGCAAATTATTATGAATTGCGCATATACGGAATGGATAAAATTAGCAGAACAAGAATCTACGGGAAATGAATGGGAAGATCGAAAAATTCAAAGAAGAAAAGATCTCTTAGTTAGACGTATAAAATTGGCTAAACAATTCCTTCGAACAAATATAAAACCGGAATGGATGGTTTTATCGGTACTACCAGTTCTCCCCCCCGAACTGAGACCTATGATTGAATTAAATGAAGGTGAACTGATTACTTCAGATCTGAATGAACTTTATCGAAGAGTTATTTATCGGAACAATACTCTTATCGATTTTTTAGCTAGAAGTGGTTCCACCCCAGGGGGCTTAGTTGTTTGCCAAACCAGATTGGTTCAAGAAGCTGTAGATGCACTTATTGATAATGGCATTCGTGGGCAACCCATGAGAGATAGCCATAATAGACCCTACAAATCTTTTTCCGATGTTATTGAAGGAAAAGAAGGAAGATTTCGTGAAAATCTACTTGGGAAACGAGTCGATTATTCGGGTCGTTCCGTTATTGTGGTGGGGCCTTCTCTCCCACTGCATCAATGTGGATTACCCCGGGAAATGGCAATAGAGCTTTTTCAAGCATTTGTTATTCGAGGTTTAATTGGGCGGCGCCTCGCTCCCAACCTTAGAGCAGCTAAAAGTATGATTCAAAATAAGGAACCGATTGTATGGAAAGTACTTCAAGAAGTTATGCGGGGGCATCCTGTACTACTAAATCGGGCACCCACTCTACATAGATTGGGCATACAGGCATTTCAACCCATTTTAATAGGAGGGCGTGCTATCCGTCTCCATCCATTAGTTTGTGTAGGATTTAATGCAGATCTTGATGGGGATCAAATGGCTGTCCATATACCTCTATCTCTGGAAGCTCAAGCGGAGGCTCGTTTACTTATGCTTTCTCATACGAATCTTTTATCTCCTGCGACGGGAGATCCTGTCTCTGTACCAAGCCAAGATATGCTTCTTGGACTTTATATACTAACGATCGAAAATCATCAAGGCATTTATGGAAATCGGGAGAATCTTCCGGAATCTAATTGTAGTTATAGAAGTAGGGTTTCTTCGAAAAAAATACCTTATTTTTATGGTTACGACAATGTGGTTGGAGTTCGGGAGCGGAAAAAGATCAGCTTGCATAGTCCTTTATGGCTCCGATGGGGAACAAATTTGCGAGTAATTACTTCGAGAAATCGTGAAAAGCCCATTGAGGTTCAATACGACCCTTTAGGCACTTCTTCTCAAATTTATGAACATTATCAACTTGGAAGAAATAAAGAAGAAAAAATTTTTGGTATTTACGTTTGTACAACAGTCGGTCGTGTTATTTTCAATCAACAAATAGAAGAAGCTATACAAGGTACTTTAAAAGCTTCGCGACACCGGGATCGACCATTACCTGCTGTAATTATATAATAATAGATTTTTATTCAATGAGACAGAAATTTTGGAAGCCTCGTAATTATTAACACTCGTAATTATCAAAGAATGGCTTGAATCTAGTGCTAGATACCACCTAGAAAAAGAAAGAGGTTTCCTATTATGGTAGAATCGGCCGAATTGCTCTTCTATAATAAAGTGATGGATAGAACTGCCATAAAACAACTCATCAGCAGATTAATTGCTCACTTTGGTATTACATATACAACGCATGTTTTAGATCAACTCAAGAATCTAGGTTTTCAACAAGCTACTCAAGCAGCTATTTCATTAGGAATTGATGATCTTCTAACAGCACCTTCCAAAAGTTGGCTTATTCAAGATGCGGAACAGCAAGGTTATACTTCGGAAAAACATCATCGTTATGGAAATGTACATGCGGTAGAGAAATTACGTCAATTAATTGAAACTTGGTACGCCACGAGTGAGTATTTGAAACAAGAAATGAATCCCAATTTTAGGATGACTGATCCTCTAAATCCAGTACATATGATGTCTTTTTCAGGGGCTCGAGGAAGTACATCCCAGGTTCATCAATTAGTAGGTATGAGAGGATTAGTATCAGATCCTCAGGGCCAAATTATTGATCTACCTATTCAAAGTAATTTTCGCGAAGGCTTATCTCTAACAGAATATATTATTTCTTGTTATGGGGCTCGCAAGGGAGTTGTCGATACTGCGGTACGAACATCAGATGCTGGATATCTTACACGTAGGCTAGTTGAAGTAGTTCAACACATTGTTGTACGAAAAATGGATTGCGGTACTATTCGAGGCATTTCTATAAATGCTCCTCGGGATCATAGAAAAAATATACGAGGAATTAGTCAATATAAATTAATTGGCCGTGTATTAGCAGATAATTTATACATAAATGGGAGATGCATCGCCACGCGTAATCAAGATATTACAGCTGGTCTTGCAAATTCTTTAATAAATCTTCAGACAAAACCAATTTATATACGTTCTCCTTTAACCTGCAAAAGTATGAGTTGGATCTGTCAATTTTGCTATGGATGGAGTCTTACCCACGGTGATTTAATAGAATTGGGAGAAGCAGTAGGTATTATTGCGGGCCAATCCATCGGAGAACCCGGGACTCAGCTAACATTAAGAACTTTTCATACTGGTGGAGTATTTACAGGTGACATTGCGGAACACGTGCGAACTCCTTTTAATGGAATTATTAAATTTAATACAGATTTGGTTTATCCTACACGTACGCGTCACGGGCATCCTGCTTGGATATGTCACAATGATTTATCCGTCAGTATCGAGAGTAAGAACAAAATCTATAATTTAAATATTCCACCACAAAGTGTGCTTTTGGTTCGGAATAATCAATACATAGAATCGAAGCAAGTAATTGCAGAAATCCGTGCTAAAATATCTCCTTTTAAGGAAAAAGTTCAGAGGTATTTTTATTCAAACTCAGAGGGGGAAATGCACCGGAGTACGAAGGTGCGGCACGCATCTGAGTATGTACATAGTAATGTCCATCTTTTACTTACAACAGGTCATGTATGGATATTATCGGGAAACTTTTATAAATATGACGGAACCTCGTCCATGTTTTATCAAAATCAAGATAAGATTGATATTGGACCGCCTCTTGCGAAACAAATTTTGAATTGTTCAAGAAATATAGACAACTCTTATAGTAAGGATTGGAATTCCACTTATTCTAGTATCCTTCCGCATGCTTATAGTATTTCACGAATAAATAAAAAGGGAAAAATCCCTTATTTACTTTTTAAGAAGAAGAAAGAAAAGTACGAAAGAAGAGCCTTATTTAGATTTAGGCTTAGAACGGAAAAAAATGGAATTTTACAGAATAATGATATTTTTGCCATTTTAGATGATCCCAAATATAGAATAAGAAGTTCGGGAACCATAAAATATGGTAATATTAAAATTCATTTAATTAAGAAAAAAAATGAGATTTCCGAAGATCGGAAGACGAAGAATTATAGACCGAGATATGAAATAATCGAGGGAGATAATTTCTTTTTTCTTCCTGAGGAAATACATATTTTACGTGAATCTTCTTCCTCTATTTTAGTAGAAAATAATAGTATCGTTCGAGCAGGTACCAAGATTACTTCAACTATTAATAGTCGAGTGACTGGACTGGTTAAGATAGAAAAGGGAATGGGTAATCGTATCAAAATAAAAATATTGCCTGGAAGTATCTATTATCCTCGTGGAGAGACACAGAATCTTTATAAACAAGATGGTATTTTGGTACCACCAGGAAACAAAATTTTTGGGGAATTCCAATTCAAAAATTGGATTTATCTTCAATGGGTTGTAATTACCAAAGAAAAATCTTTTTTTTTAGTTAGACCCGCAATAGAATATAGAATCTCTAATGATTCTAATAAATCAAATTTATCAACACCTCTTTTTTTAAATTTAAATCCCCCGAAAGAACGGGGAACCCTCGAAATTCGAACTGTTAAATACATTTTTTATGAAGATGGTGAAGAGGTCCAAGCAGTAGGAGATATCGGTACTCAATTGGTCCAAAGTTGTTTAGTACTAAATTGGGGAGCAACAAAAACTTTTATAAAAGAGGCTTATGCTTCTTTTGTAGAGGTAAGAATCAACAAAATGATTAAAACTTTTCTCCAAATTAGTTTGGTGAAATATATTGATCTAGATAGTTGGAATAGAGGGAATATTTCCATTTCCAAATATCTTTTTAATAGCAAAGTATCTAGTACCAGCCAATATTTTAATGGTGGAAACCAACTACTTAGTAAACATCGAGGTACTATTCGTTGTATTCCACCGAATCAAAACAAGGAGAGTGGCTCCCTCCTTATTTTGTCTCCATTTCATTTATTTCGAACTCTTCTATATAACGGCACGAAAAAGGATGTAACGAGAAAGAAAAAAAAAGAAGTATTTCATTTGGAAAAAGATCCTCGCTTTTATATACAATCCCTCGATCAAGGATCAGAAAAGGAATTAATTACTACCCCTAAAAATCTAAGTGGAATTTTTGATTCAGAAAAAGAAAGTAGGGATATTTTGTTAACAACCGGAAGAATTTCTGGACAATTCAATTTATCAGAAAATTCGTTTTTCTTGGGTCACTTACAAAATATCACAAATTTTTTTCAACCTTTTTGTTTGATAACCCATGATCGACTCATATCTATTAAATTTTCAATAATAGATAGTTCTCTGAATACTTTTCGAAAACCTAAGTGGTTTTTTATTGGTGAAAATAGAAAAATATATAAATTGCTGTTAGGTAATAGTATCATTTCCAATATACTAAGATGGTCTTTTCTTCCATTTTTTTCATCAAGAAAAAAAATGAAATTAATGAATCTCGGACAATTTATTTGTGAGGGTTTATCCGTATTTGAATATCAACCCCTTTATGGATCCGGACAAATTATAGCCATTCATATGGATTTTGTAATAATCAGATCAGCCAAGCCATATTTGGCTACTGGAGGAGCAACTGTTCATAGTCATTATGGTGAAGTTGTAAGAGAAGGAGATACTCTAATAACTTTGATATATGAAAGATTGAAATCTGGAGATATTATTCAAGGCCTTCCTAAAGTTGAGCAATTGCTAGAAGCTCGTCCAATTAATTCAGTATCGATCGATTTAGAAAAAGGTTTTGAGGATTGGAATAGGGATATGACAAATTTCTTCGGAAACCTCTGGGGATTCTTTATTAGTGCCAGGATTAGTATGGAACAGAGCCAGATTCTTTTGGTTGATCAAATCCAGGGGGTTTATCGGTCACAGTCGGTACAAATATCTGATAAGCATGTAGAAATTATTGTACGCCAAATGACTTCTAAAGTACTTACTCTGGAAAATGGAATGGCCAATGGTTTTTTACCCGGAGAATTAATTGAATTTTCACGGGCACAGAGAATGAACCGTGCTTTGGAGGAAGTAGTTCCTTATAAGCCCGTATTATTAGGAATAACAAAAGCATCTCTTAATACTCAAAGTTTTATATCAGAAGCCGGTTTTCAAGAAACTACCCGGGTATTAGCGAAAGCTGCTTTGCGAGGTCGAATTGATTGGTTGAAAGGCTTAAAAGAAAACGTCATTCTTGGTGGAATAGTTCCTGCAGGTACTGGATGTCAAGAAGTTATTTGGCAAATAACTCTGGAAAAACAGAGGAATATTTTATCGAAGAAAAAGAAAACAAAATTTTTTTATAACAAGGTAAAGGATCTTTTTTTATATGAAAAACTTCCTATTTATTCTACTCCGGAAAGGATTCACAAAAAATTGAAGCAGCCCCTTTCCGGAGTTAGTATTGGTAGATATACTTGATCAGATTTGGTATAAAAGGAAGAAATAGAGTTAATCAAGTTTTTGCGGAAAGACAATCTTAAAAATGGAGTCGTTTCGGTCTAATTATAGGAATAAATCGCAATTTGTGGATTCAAATTTGAATAATAATAATAATGAAACAAAAATCTTGGGATATTCATTTGGAAGAAATGATGGAGGCGGGAGTACATTTTGGTCATCAAGCCCGAAAATGGAATCCTAAAATGACCTCTTATATTTTTACAGAACGTAAAGGTATTCATATTCTAAATCTTACTCAAACGGCTCGCTTTTTATCAGAAGCCTGTGATTTATTGGCTAATGCAGCGAGTGGAGGAAAACAATTTTTGATAGTAGGTACGAAATATCAAGCAGCTGATTTAGTAGCATCGGCTGCTACAAGAGCTAGGTGTCATTATGTAAATCAAAAATGGCTCGGTGGTATGTTAACTAATTGGTCTACTATAGAAACACGTCTTCAGAGATTTAGAGATTTGGAGGACAAAGAAAATACGGGGTTACTTAATCAACTTCCTAAGAAAGAGGCGGCGAATCTGAAGAGACAATTAGCTCAACTCCGAAAAAATTTGGGCGGAATTAAATACATGACGAGTTTACCCGATATTGTAATAATAATAGATCAACAAAAAGAATTTACTGCTATTCAAGAATGTATAACTCTGGGTATTCCAACAATTTGTTTAGTCGATACGGATTGCAATCCGGATCTTACAGATATACCAATTCCAGCCAATGATGACGCTAGAGCTTCCATTCGCTGGATCTTGAATAAATTGACGTCAGCCATTCGTGAGGGTCGTTACAATTCCATGGAGATTAAATAATTTTTTTTATGCAAAGCTTTTTCCTTTCGATACTAATTACTACTTTGAAACTCGAAATTGTATTACAATAAGAACAAATATTTCTATTTAGTAAATATTACATAAATCCGTAATAAAGAATATTTCGAAGAAGAAAATATTCCAAGGAATGAAGATTTTTGTTTGTAATAATCTTCGTTTCTTATTTTATAGTTCATCTTTAGAGGGGGTAATACGCATACTGCACAAATTTTTATTGGCATACTTAATGATCTTAATGATTTATATGAAATATCCGGTGTGGAAGTGGGTCAACATTTCTATTGGCAAATAGGCGGTTTCCAAGTCCATGCACAAGTACTTATAACTTCTTGGATTGTTATTGCTATCTTATTAAGTCTAGCTTTCTTTGCGACTCGGAACCTACAAACCATTCCAACTAGTGGTCAGAATTTCGTCGAGTATATCCTAGAATTTATTCGAGACTTAACTAGAACCCAAATAGGGGAAGAAGAATATCGTCCTTGGGTTCCTTTTATCGGAACCATGTTTCTATTTATTTTTGTTTCGAACCGGTCAGGCGCTCTTCTTCCTTGGAGAGTTTTTGAATTACCCCACGGAGAACTAGCGGCGCCTACGAATGATATTAATACGACTGTTGCTTTAGCTTTACTTACATCAGTAGCTTATTTTTATGCAGGCCTTCACAAAAGAGGATTGAGTTATTTCGGTAAATATATCCAGCCGACTCCGGTGCTTCTACCAATTAATATTTTGGAAGATTTCACAAAACCTTTATCACTTAGTTTTCGACTTTTTGGGAATATATCAGCCGACGAATTGGTAGTTGCTGTTCTTATTTCTCTGGTACCTTTAGTAGTTCCTATACCTATGATGTTTCTAGGATTATTTACAAGTGCTATTCAAGCCTTAATACTTGCAACTTTAGCCGCAGCTTATATAGGAGAATCTATGGAAGGTCATCATTAGACCTTTTTTTTTCTCAATTCAATCAGGTACCTGAAAATTTATTCTGAAATATCATTATATTAGTTTCATATAAAGAAAGGAAATACGTTAAATTATTTTTAGCTAAAAAAAGAAAAAAATAAAAATTTCCCGTTTCTAAAGACTCTTTTGCAATGAAAAAAACGACGAAATACATTTCAATTCTATTTGGATCTTAAAAATCAGAAACAAATTTATCGGGTATAATAATGGAATATAAAAATACTAATAATTAGTGAATTATTATACGGAGGTGTACGGACAATTCGATCTATAAATAAAAATGAGTTAATCTGGAATTTATCCCCTAACAAGGAAGTAATTTCTCCGATTGTTTGAATTCGAGAAATATGGATGGAGCCTTACCTAGAAATATTTCATACCATCTTGCTTGTGTGACTTATTTAAGTAAGACTCCAAAACAAAATAATTGTTGAGATATAATATCTCTCTCTTTTATATTTTAGTGATACTACCACTCCAATAAGTCCAATAAGTCCAATAAGAGACATTTCGAGTTATTAACTGCTTCCAACAACATTTTGTTTTATTAGAAATATTAGTAAGCAATGGAGATTAGGTTTTTATATTACTAGCCTTTCCTCAATCCTGGTTAGAGGAGATTACCATGAACCCCTTAATTTCTGCTGCGTCTGTTATTGCTGCTGGGTTAGCCGTAGGTCTAGCTTCTATCGGACCTGGTATTGGCCAAGGTACTGCCGCAGGTCAAGCTGTAGAGGGTATTGCGAGACAACCGGAAGCAGAAGGTAAAATTCGAGGTACCTTACTGTTAAGCCTAGCTTTCATGGAAGCTTTAACCATTTATGGATTAGTCGTAGCTCTAGCACCTTTATTTGCAAATCCTTTTGTTTAATTACTAATTTTTTGTTCGAAGGCTACCTCGTAATTCTAAATTAGTAACCTCCTCTAAATAAGTAATTAACCAATGAATTCCTTATATTAGGGGAGGGACTGATCAGAATGAAAAATAAATAAAATATCTTTGTATTCTTCGATAAAAAGGATTTACTATTTTTGTATCACAGGGAGCGGTACACAAAAGGGTATATCCAATTAGGGGGTACCGAACCCAAAACTAAATGAGTTAGTTTCTATCTGAAACTGACGAACAACTCGAGTAAGATTGAGTAAAGGAGGGAAAAACTCTGTATAACTTAGATAACTTAATGATAGGAGAGGAGTATACAAACTATGATCAATTCGGTGATTCCTCCAGGGTATTGGCCTCTTGCTGGAAATTTTGGCTTAAACACAAATTTATTGGAAACAAATTTAATTAATTTAGGTGTAGTGCTTAGCCTACTAGTTTACTTCGGAAAGGGAGTGCGTGCGGGTTGTATTTTTCGGTAAAACAGCTGGGATAATCCAGCTACACTTCAAGATATAAAAAAGTGTATAATCCCAACGAATGACTTCTAAGAGAAGAATTAGAGCAACTATAGCATTTCGTAAAATCGGCAAAGATTCTTTAGTTTTTGAATAGCTGATTAGGGAATACTTCGAAAATGGTTAAGGCTAAACTGCTTGAAGTCTAAGCACCTCTGGGGTTTTCTTCCCCCCGATGTTTCCATATGGTGTAAAGAAACATAATTGGAGATTAGTTTGATATACGGCACTCATATTAATACAGTTCCTAAATTTATTTATTAAATAGTAAATAGATTGTTACTATCTCCTAGAAATAACTAATTTTGGAAATAACTAATTTTGGTTTTTTGTGCTGAATTGACAACCTAGTATATAGAATATGAAGTTATTCGAAGGAAGCAACCTCGCTGGCAATAAAGGAATGAAATATTTTTTGTCAGAAGAGCCCCTAGAATCCTTTAAATAAAAAGGATTGATAATAATTTTCCGTAATGAGAAAATAAAACAAAAGGGACAGGCTCAGTAAAAACGAAATACGTCTATTTTTCGTGGAAAACCGAGCGGGAAAGCCGAATGAATTAAAAGATTCATGTTCGGTTTGGGAAGAGATTTTGAATCTTAAAAAAAGCTAGATAAAAAATCTACTTTCATTGAGCAATTTATTAAATAATCGTAAACAAACCATTTTAAGTACAATTCGTGATGCGGAAGAACGATATAAGGAAGCTACTGATAAGCTTGGACAAGCTCGAATTCGCTTGCAACGGGCAAAAGTAAAAGCAGATGAAATTCGGGTGAATGGACTTTCTCAAATGGAGAGAGAAAAACAAGAATTAATTCATGTCGCTGATGAAGATTCGAAACGATTGGAAGACTCTAAAAATGCTACTATTCGCTTTGAGGAACAAAGAGCAATTGAACAAGTTCGGCAACAAGTTTCTTGCCTCGCATTAGAAAGAGCTTCGGAGGCTTTGAATAGCCGTTTGAATGGCGAACTACACTCACGCATGATTGATTATCACATTGGCCTACTCAGAGCCATGGAAAGCACAACTGACTAGCTTTCATTAGTTTTATTTTTCAAAAAATTATTAACGAATGCTGATGGTAAATATCCGACCCGACGAAATTAGCAGTATTATCCGCAAACAGATAGAACAATATAATCAAGAAGTAAAGGTTGTTAATATTGGCACCGTACTTCAGGTAGGAGATGGCATTGCACGTATTTATGGTCTTGACAAAGTAATGGCGGGCGAGTTGGTCGAATTTGAAGATGGTACGATAGGCATTGCTTTGAATTTAGAATCAGATAATGTCGGAGCCGTTTTAATGGGTGATGGCTTGACCATTCAAGAAGGTAGTTCTGTAAAAGCAACGGGTAAAATTGCTCAGATACCAGTAAGTGATGCTTATTTGGGTCGTGTCGTAAATGCCTTGGCTCAACCTATTGATGGTAAGGGTCAGATCCCAGCTTCGGAATTCAGATTGATTGAATCCTCAGCTCCTGGTATTATTTCGAGACGTTCCGTATATGAACCTATGCAAACAGGGCTTATTGCTATTGATTCTATGATTCCTATTGGACGTGGTCAACGGGAATTAATTATTGGAGATCGACAGACTGGTAAAACAGCGGTAGCTACAGATACTATTCTGAATCAAAAAGGTCAAAATGTTATATGCGTTTATGTAGCTATTGGTCAAAAAGCTTCATCTGTGGCTCAGGTAGTTAATACTTTCGAGGAGCGCGGCGCATTGGAATATACAATTGTGGTAGCCGAAACTGCAAATTCTCCTGCTACATTACAGTATCTTGCTCCCTACACAGGAGCCGCTTTGGCGGAATACTTTATGTATCGTAAACAGCATACTCTAATTATTTATGATGATCTTTCCAAACAAGCACAAGCTTATCGACAAATGTCTCTTCTATTGAGAAGACCACCCGGTCGAGAAGCATATCCGGGCGATGTTTTTTACTTACATTCCCGTCTTTTGGAAAGAGCCGCTAAATTAAGCTCTCATTTAGGTGAAGGAAGCATGACCGCTTTACCTATAGTCGAAACTCAAGCAGGAGATGTCTCAGCTTATATTCCTACTAATGTTATTTCCATTACCGATGGGCAAATATTTCTATCAGCAGATTTATTCAATGCAGGAATCCGCCCCGCAATCAATGTGGGTATTTCTGTATCTAGAGTAGGTTCTGCGGCTCAAATCAAAGCTATGAAACAAGTAGCTGGAAAACTCAAATTAGAATTGGCTCAATTCGCGGAGTTAGAAGCCTTTGCACAATTTGCATCTGATCTGGATAAAGCAACTCAGAATCAATTAGCAAGGGGACAACGATTACGTGAATTACTTAAACAGTCTCAATCAGCCCCTTTGACAGTAGAAGAACAAGTAGCTACTATTTATACTGGAGTAAATGGATATTCAGATGTATTAGAAACTGGTCAAGTGAAAAAATTCCTCGTTCAGTTACGTGAATATCTAATGACTAATAAACCTCAATTTACGGAAATTGTACGTTCCACCAAAATTTTTACAGAACAAGCAGAAAATATTCTAAAAGAAGCTATTAAAGAACATACTGAACTTTTTTTACTTCAAGGAGATAAATAGAGATCTAATTCTTTTGGGAATAGAGAGGCAGTAAAATAAAGAAATATTTTTTCGACTTTTTTATCCTCGTTCATTCCCGATGGGAATTTTTTAACCAAAAGAAGGAGGAAAAAAAATGAAATTATTTTCTTTTTAAGACTTCGAGTCTCTCCGGAAATATCACGTCCAATAGGATTTGAACCTATACTGGAGGTTTAGAAGACCCCTGTCCTATCCATTAGACGATGGACGCTTCTTCATTGGCTACTAGACTTTTCAATCGGACTAAATTATTTATTAGTCCGATTGAAAAATATAGTACGATGTATCTTTCAGTAAGAGACAATTCTGTCAAAACTATTGCTATTGGTGGGAAAATCAGACAAAAAAGAAAAGCGGGTAGTGGGAATCGAACCCGCATCATTAGCTTGGAAGGCTAAGGGTTATAGTCGACATCTGTTAAGATCGACGCCTCTACTTCAAAACCGAACATGAAAATTTCTCTTCATTCGGCTCCTTTATGAATGAAGCAAAGAAGGAGGAATCGTAAAAGAAGGATTTAATCGACAAATTCGATAACTTCTCATTTTTGTTACCTCCTTTTCTTCTCCCAATTCTATATGTTTCTTCCGACTATATCACAAATTTATTGGTTATACTGCGGAAAAAAGATAGGATAGATTCATAACACCTGTGTCAGTTTTTATATTTCTAATAAATAACTTTCTAGATGATCCTTTTCAAAAAAAAAAGTAATATTTTCATATTACTTCAAAAAATATTTTTAATTACTTCGTTCCTCATTTCTATTCGATCGAATCATTAGGGAAATATTTTATACCGAGCCTTTGAACGGAAAAAAATTGATAGGTTTAGCAAACTAAAATTATCGCGTCATGGCTAATCAGCTTCAATTTATCCATTTTCATCGGATTGGTCAAAGATTCAGTTCCGATATAAAAAAATATTTTGGTTTTCTATCCATAGATTCCTGGCTGAAACAAATACAGTTTCGAAAATATCCCGCGTTGCTTTTTTATAAAATCCAAATTTGATTCTGATTTTTTATTACCACAGGAATAAAGCTCCCCCCATGTCATTTGGGGAAAAGGTTCCAAGCCTTTCTAGAAATGAAGTTATCAATTAAAAATTGGAACAATTTTAAAGACCCTTCAACTATCACTAAGTTGATTATAGGACGAATCGCACTTTTACCACTAAACTATACCCGCGATAGAATTATTTTATCACAAAATTTCGATTGATGTCTAATAAAAAAAGGTATCTCTTATTTTGGAGTCCACGCTCCATCCCCGGAGATTCAATACCAAGAAGTGATTTTACTTCCGGGGATGACTTTTTGAAATCATAAATTGCCTTTGCGAGCTGCTAATAAAGCAATTACCAATGGACCCGATGCGACTATTAAAGCCAGAACAGTGAGCTGTGCAATAACTTCTAAATTCATTCTGGTTCAACCTCTCTGTTTTCGATTCAGTTTGATAAAATCAACAATTGAGTAAATTCTTATTTTTCTTTAAGTTGAATGACCGTTACTTCGATTCCTTTTCGATTGAATAGATCTCGGTATAAATTCACTCGGAGATATCTATAGCCATAAAGAAGTGGGATTAGTACAATAGTAAGAGGCCTATCTGTCCGAAATTTCATTCAAATTAATAAAAATTGATTAATTTAGATGAAATTTATGGATGAATTGATGGTTCATATCATGAATAATTGGGGGAGTAAATAAAGGGATGTCATCAATCTCAGACAGTCAAATTATTATAGCTCTTGTAAGTGCTTTCATAACGGGTATTTTAGCTCTAAGATTAGGTAAGGAATTGTACCAATAATTCGCTTCATTCTTTATCTACCTATTCACAAACAAAAGGGCGGCCTAGCCAGTATCTGGCTGGGCTGGAAAAAAATACAAAGGGTCATTTGGCTCGATTTCATAATACAAGCGCTTTGAAAAAATGCTTTCTCTTTTCTTTTCCAATTCTTAAATAACTTCGTATATATTGCGTCAATTACCTCTGCAGTATAGACTTTTAATCCTATACCGTGTTAAAGTAAAAGCAATTTTTTAGGCTGGAGAGATGGCCGAGTGGATTAAAGCGGCGGATTGCTAATCCGTTGTACAAGCTATTTGTACCGAGGGTTCGAATCCCTCTCCCTCCTCTCAATAAGAGCTTCTCCAAAAAATTTGTATCCTATTAAATTGGTATCCCATAATAGAGTATAATATAGAATTTTTTTTTTTATACGTTCCATATGTATAAGAGAAAATCCCTATATTATGATGATATGGAACCAATTATTCCTTACGTCCAGGATTACGCCCAGGGTCGTTCGATAGAAAACCAAAAACGAAAAGAGAAACGAAAAAGATAACCACTGTGTAAACGAACAGCTTAAGAGTAAGCATGACGTAGTCTCCGGGATCATTACTAGAAGTAGAATAGAATAAACCATAATTCTGATTTGACCCTGATTGGGAATCCACCTTAATTTAAATTGAAAATGGAAAATTAGAAATGGAAAAAAAGGATGGAATTACAAAAAATTGCTATAATTTTGGCGGAAAGAATAATAAATGGTCAATTTTTTGTTTTTGTTTTACCCACTTCTCATTAATAAGAATGAAATAGTAGAGAGGGATTCGAACCCCCGTTTATTTTATAAGTTGGGCTGAAGGAATTTACAGAACTGTCGCGATCAACCGCTCTGCCATTTATCCGATAAATTTCATGATAGGGAAGTGGATCAAGGATAGGGAAGTAGATCGAGCACCTCATAAATGATCAATGAAAAATAAATTATTATCTTCATTATTATCTTCTTGGACTATTTCACAATAAATGAAAAAATCGGGATGGAGATATTGTATCACACAAATAGAATTTGATTCATAGTATTACGGAACACTAAAAACAAAAATTTTGATAAACTAAAAAAAGATCTAGTTCTTCCATTTATATTGTATTTGTATCAGATCATAAATATTATACATGTATAAGGCGGAAATGAAAGATAGATATCACCTCCGCCCTAATAAATAAGCAAAAGAGGTGATACAAAATTTTTTTAATTACTTACTAAAAAAAAAGAATGAAGTTTATTATTTTGCGATCCGGATCATCATAAAATATGAATAGGAGAAGCTACCTAAAAAAAGATCGAGTAATTAGCGAAAACTTACGGAAGCTTGCCAAACAAAAGCTAGAAGGAAAAAGAATAAAGGTATAATTGGCAGTATATCTACGATTGGATCAAAAATAGCATAAGCTTCTGGTAATTTAGCCAAAATGATACCATTCGAGTGAGACACGTTATCCAGATAAATATGAAATATAGCTAGCATTTATGTTCTCCAACAAAAATTATTATAGGGATTCAAGAAAATACAAGAAAAACTTTATTAAAGAAATTGATAAAGTCCCTTTGGTATATCTTACTACAGGTTGTCTCGGCTCGAAAGAGTTTTTTCCACTTCCTCCACTAGCACCCCATATTTATTTTCTTTCTACATCGAGAGAGAATCCTTCTTATTTAGTAATAAATAGATTTCTATTTAGTGTGACTGGACTAAATCTAAATAGATTGACAAAAAGAATAATATCAGGATTTATTAATACTATATATTTATGGGGCGTGGCCAAGCGGTAAGGCACCAGGTTTTGGCTCTGTTATTCGGAGGTTCGAATCCTTCCGTCCCAGACAAACTTATTATTTCCAATAAATAGAAGACATCACGAAGAAAAAAATAAAAAAAAGATTTAAAACGAATGCTCTGTTCGAAATCTACTTATCCAAAAAATAGACTCCATCAGAAATGGGTATTGCAACAATTACATCAATATGGAATTACATAAATATGGCAAGGGTTTTTTCTATGATGTAGAATAGGAAAAGATCATATCATTGATTGTTTAAATTTGTAAAGAGATTATTACTTATGAAATTAGCTTATTGGATGTATGCCGGGCCTGCTCATATTGGAACTCTCCGAGTAGCTAGTTCTTTCAAAAACGTTCATGCTATCATGCACGCTCCTCTAGGAGATGACTACTTTAATGTAATGCGTTCCATGCTAGAAAGGGAGAGAGATTTTACCCCTGTAACTGCTAGTATAGTAGATCGTCACGTATTAGCACGTGGATCCCAAGAAAAAGTAGTTGGTAATATAACTCGAAAAGATAGGGAAGAACGCCCAGATTTAATTGTATTGACACCTACATGTACCTCTAGTATTTTACAAGAAGATTTACAAAATTTTGTAAATAGAGCATCCGTTACTTCAGATTCCGACGTGATTCTCGCAGATGTAAATCACTACCGAGTCAATGAGCTTCAAGCCGCGGATAGAACTTTGGAGCAAGTAGTTCGATATTATTTGGATAAAGCTCGCAGGCAAGAAACGTTGGATCGATCTGTAACGGATAAACCTTCTGCAAATATCATTGGTATTTTTACACTAGGCTTTCATAATCAGCACGATTGTCGCGAATTAAAACGCCTGTTACAAGATTTGGATATTGAAATAAATCAAGTAATTCCTGAAGGAGGCTCCGTACAAGATCTTCGGAATTTACCAAAAGCTTGGTTCAATTTAGTTCCTTACCGTGAAGTAGGCTTAATGACAGCAATTTACTTAGAAAAAATTTTTGGAATGCCCTATGTATCTACGACACCTATGGGAGTTGTAGATACAGCCGAATGTATCCGACAAATACAGAGACATGTTAATAAATTAGCTCTTGTTTCATTGGATAGAACATTTAATTATGAATCTTATATCGATCAACAAACTAAGTTTGTTTCTCAAGCTGCTTGGTTCTCAAGATCTATTGATTGTCAAAATCTGACAGGAAAAAAAGCAGTGGTTTTCGGTGATGCGACCCACGCTGCTTCAATGACTAAAATCCTCGCTAGAGAAATGGGAATTCGTGTCAGTTGTGCAGGTACTTATTGCAAACATGATGCAGAATGGTTCAAAGAACAAGTTCAAGGTTTTTGTGATGAAATATTAATTACAGACGATCACACCGAAGTAGGAGATATGATTGCTCGTGTAGAACCATCTGCCATATTTGGCACTCAAATGGAACGTCATATTGGTAAACGTCTTGATATTCCCTGTGGAGTTATTTCTTCGCCAGTTCATATTCAAAATTTTCCTCTAGGATATCGACCCTTCCTGGGCTATGAAGGTACTAATCAAATAGCAGATTTAGTTTATAATTCATTCACTCTAGGTATGGAAGATCATCTCCTAGAAATTTTTGGTGGTCACGATACTAAAGAAGTTATTACTAAATCATTATCTACAGATACGGATCTGACTTGGAATTACGAAAGTCAACTGGAACTGAATAAAATTCCCGGCTTTGTTAGAGGTAAGATCAAAAGAAATACCGAGAAATTTGCACGACAAAATGGCATTGCAGATATTACTGTCGAAGTAATGTATGCAGCTAAGGAGGCATTAAATGCTTAGTATAAATTTCCAATTAATTAGTCTTATATTTAAGTAGATTTACCCGATAAAGAAAGGGAGTAATCACAAAACGAAATTGGTGAGAAAGAAACTAGAATAATCAATATATTTTCTGATGGATATTTGGTGGGACAAAAAAAGGATATTGCTTCCATTTATTCTTTTTCCTACCCCGACCGGAGTAAGACTTAAATCTAGTGAGTATAAAAATCGATCCAGAGACGAGGAAATTTCGAGTAAGAAAAAATGAATAGATTGATTACACGTTTAGCGAAGCATACTTGAATTTTGTAGATGAATCCCTCGATATATATATATATAACTAAACTTTTATTTTGAATGAAATTTCATTTCTCATCTGAGTCGTAGAGAGGAATAATCCTATGTCTCAACCCTATGTTTCAACCCTATGTCTCATAGGGGGGGAGAGACCACCATCGCCTACCTATCCCAATAGGTTACTCATCAAATTGTTACAATTAGTGATCCCAAGGAGGAAGAGAAAAAGCTCCTTAATAGGTTGATTTTTAGAATCCAAAAAGAGATCAAACTATTTCGGATATTGACAACCATTTCTTTTGCCAGAAGAGAAGCTCAATCCACAGGAAATGTTCGTAATATTTTTTATTTCGAAAGAGGCAGAAGTATCTGAATAAATCAAATTTAATTGTTGGAGTAAACTTATGAGTCCTTTTTTTGGTTTTATCCAATTACTCTTCTATTATCCATTTTCCCTTTTTTTTATCTATTTTTATCTAGTATTTATCATTCCGATGGAAAATACTGTGAATATCACCAATATTTATTCTCTCTTTTCGAATCTTACGAGAAATGCGTCGAATCCCAATAAATAAAGAGGAGTAGTTCAATGAAATGATAAGCTTCTTCGATTCATTTATTAATGAATTGAGTAAGTTTTTAATGAATTGAGTAAGTTTCTCGTTCCATTAAACTACTCCCGAAAAAAAGTACAAATATTTTGAGTAACTAAATAAAAGAGTAAATTTCAGAAGTATTTTTTAGTATTTTCCGACATTGACAAAAAGAAATTACTAATATATAATTGTTTAAATCTTCCCCATTCATTTCTCATTTCGGGGACCCAGCAATCTTTCACTAAAGTATTTTGCTTCCATTTCCTCCCTATTCTTAGTAGGAAAAATCATAGTGGAAAAAAAAAGAGTATGATAGAGATTGAGGGAGATCTAGTTGTCGATTTGGTCTGATCAAATTTTTCAACTATTCGGATTCCAATTGCTAATACTTCATAGAAAGATCTCCACCTCTCTCTTTGGGATCTGAAACTGACTATTTATACATTTTCCGTCAGTGAAAATTTCGAATATTACAGGGGTTGCTAACTCAATGGTAGAGTACTCGGCTTTTAAGTGCGACTAAGGGATTTTATACATTTAGATGAAATACTAGTTTCATCCAAACCATTGACAAGGTTTGTAGGACCACGACTTATCCCGCAAGAAAACTTAACGGAAAAAGTAGCATGTCGTTACTTCCAATTTGTGGAGAAATATGTAAAAAGACAGAAATCTTTTTTAGGTCGAAAGAGTTAATGGATAAAGCTATATTGCTTGAATCAGAGGTAAAACCAGAAGAACGAGCTTCTGTTCAAAAAATTGATATTTTGAGCTCTCTCCATTAATTAGTAGTTAGAAGCAAATTAATAGTCAATACGAGAGGGATTTGACTCTATAACTTCATTTGGAATAGGGTCGCTTTTACCGAGAAGGAATCCTAAATATTTCTAAAAGTGTGAAAAAATTACCAGTGTGCTGACTAAATGGAGTATCTCCTACCTCATAAGTCGGAAGAACAATCGAAAAAAATTGATAAGAATAATTTATTTTCTTCGAAACAGCAAGAGGAAAAACGGGAATTAAAAAAAAATGAGTTATTTTCAGGTATTATCCCCCCACCAAATAGCTTAATATTTTCTAGTTCCTCGATTCAATGGATTGTACTATGCATCATTTCATATACTAAGGTGTTACTCCCATGAGAACCATAACTGGGATTTTATCCGAGATGGAAGAATCACAGAAGGCTAGAGAAGGAAAATTATGGCAACAATGCTTCTTGTATCCACTTCTTTTTCGGGATGATCTCTACGCAATTGCTTATAATCGTTCTTCAAATAAATTGGATTTGAGAAAAATAGAAAATTCGAAATTAAATGAAAATTTCAGTTTTTTTATATTAAAACGTCTGATTCATAGAATACGTTGGAGAAAACCTTTTACCTTTTTTAGTAGGAATTACAAAAAAAATTTCGGTGTTGATTACAAAAACAATTTGTATTTGGAAGCAATTCGGGAAGGCATTACTGTGGTTCTCGAAATTGTTTATTCCATACAATTGAAGCCTATTGCGGGGGAAGGAGGAGGAATGAATGAATGGACTAGCTATCAATCTATTCATTCCGTATTTCCTTTTATAGAAGATACTTTCCCATATTCTAATTGTATTTTAGATTTGAAAATACCTCGCTTTATTCATCCAGAGCTTCTTATTCGAATTTTTCGTCGACGGATTCGAGATACTTCTCTTTTCCATTTGTTACGATTTATTCTCCATAGAAATTGGGGTTCAATTACGTTAGATACACATTCTATCTATTCCAAAAAAGAAATGACCAGGTTGTCTCTATTTTTGTGGAATCTCTATATCTATGAATTGGAATCCCACCTATGCTATTTATTATGGAAAGATCTCGATAGTTTCCGATTATTATCATACTTGGCCTTACTCGATGAAACGAATCGTATTCGAAAAATTCGAGATATTACAAAACCTTCGTGGATCATATTACAAAAGTGTACTTTTTTTCGGAAGAAACCTTCTTTTCATTATGTGAGATATGGGAATAAATCCATCTTATCAGTGGGGGGTATTTACCACTCGGCAGAAAAATTGAAATATTTCTTTCTTAAAATTTGGCAATACCATTTTCATTTCTTATTTGAATCGTACGGGATACGTATTAAAAAGATCCCCAATAATTATTTTACTTTCCTAGGCTATACCTTCGATGTCCAAAACAAAATTATTGCGATTCGAGCCAAAATGCTTGAGGAATTACCCGGAACTAGTCTTATCAACAAAGAACTTTGTTCTATCACTCCAATTCTATCTTTGATTGGATTATTAGCCAGAGAAGGATTCTGTGATGCCCTAGGGCACCCAATTAGTAAATTAGCCTGGAGTACTTTAACAGATGAGGCAATTTTTAATCGATTCGATCAAATTTGGAGAAATCTTTTCTGCTACTATAGCGGATGCCAAAATAGGAAGAATTTGTATCAGGTACAATATATACTTCGATTTTCATGTGCTAAAACGTTGGCTTGTAAGCATAAAAATACGATACGTTCTGTATGGAAAAAATACGATTTGAAATTTTTGACGAAACCCTTTTTTTCGAAAAAAAGAGAATTAATATGTTCAAATTTTTCTGGAATGTATCCCCTCACAAAAAAAATTTGGTATCTCGATATTACTCGAATAAACTTCTTGGCAGGTACATTACAAGGAAAAAATTTATTATGAAAATGAACTTCATCATAAATATGAAATAGATACATAGAGAAAGCCGTGTGCAATGAAAATTGCAAGCACGGTTTGGGAAGAGGTGCCTTTCTTTATAAAAAACAAAGAAATGAACCTACTTTCATCCGACGAGTTCCGGGTTCGAGCCCCGGGCAACCCAATAATTTTATATTTTATTTTTATAGTTTTTATAAATAAGATACCCCCCAGAAAAAACTTATAAATAAATATATATATATATAATTATTACGATGAAGGGATATACAATTTTTTTGTAGGAAAAATTATTTTGCGAAAAGCAATAAAAATAGAATGAAATGGAATTCTATTTTTGGGAAAAAAATATTTTTTTATAGAAGTGAAAAAAAATCGAAAGATCGGTTGACACAGAAACAAGTTTTGTGTAATACTGTGATTTAACAAGTTCATATGCTTGGGTAACTTATTATTACTTTACAAACCAAGTTTTACCATGACCGCAACTTTAGAAAGACGCGAAAGCGCAAGCCTATGGGGTCGCTTCTGCGATTGGGTTACCAGCACTGAAAATCGCCTTTACATCGGATGGTTCGGTGTATTGATGATCCCTACCTTATTAACCGCAACCTCTGTATTTATTATTGCTTTCATTGCAGCTCCTCCTGTAGATATTGATGGTATTCGCGAGCCTGTTTCTGGTTCTCTTCTTTATGGGAACAATATAATCTCCGGTGCTATCATCCCTACTTCTGCAGCGATCGGTTTACACTTCTACCCAATCTGGGAAGCAGCTTCCGTCGATGAATGGTTATATAATGGTGGTCCCTACGAACTAATTGTTCTTCACTTCTTACTTGGTGTAGCTTGCTACATGGGTCGCGAGTGGGAACTTAGCTTCCGTTTAGGTATGCGCCCTTGGATCGCTGTTGCATATTCAGCTCCTGTTGCAGCTGCTACCGCTGTTTTCTTGATCTACCCTATTGGTCAAGGAAGCTTCTCCGACGGTATGCCTCTAGGAATTTCTGGTACTTTCAACTTCATGATTGTGTTCCAAGCTGAGCACAACATCCTTATGCATCCATTCCACATGTTGGGTGTAGCTGGCGTATTCGGCGGCTCTCTATTCAGTGCTATGCATGGATCTCTGGTAACTTCAAGCTTAATCCGAGAAACTACTGAGAATGAGTCTGCTAATGCAGGTTACAAGTTCGGTCAAGAGGAAGAAACTTACAACATCGTAGCTGCTCATGGTTACTTTGGTAGATTGATCTTCCAATATGCTAGCTTCAACAATTCTCGTTCTCTACACTTCTTTTTGGCTGCTTGGCCTGTAGTAGGTATTTGGTTCACTGCTTTAGGTATCAGCACAATGGCTTTCAACCTAAATGGTTTTAACTTCAATCAATCTGTAGTTGATAGCCAAGGCCGTGTAATTAACACCTGGGCTGACATTATCAACCGTGCTAACCTTGGTATGGAAGTTATGCATGAACGTAATGCTCATAACTTCCCTCTAGACTTAGCTTCTGTTGAAGCTCCTTCTGTAAATGGCTAATATCCCTATAGATTTTTACCCATTACCACCGAAGAGGTAGTGACTCACCCATATATAATCTTAGAAACTCAAGTTATCTGAGATAGGGGCAATGACTCGGAAAAAACGATGACCTCGGAGACTTTATTTAAGTCTCTGGGGTCATTACTTCTCTCCAAATAATAATTGAAAAAAAAAGAATTGAAAGGGCGGACGTGGCCAAGTGGATTAAGGCAGTGGATTGTGGATCCACCATGCGCGGGTTCAATTCCCGTCGTTCGCCCATGAATAAAATAATGCCGGATGGTCATTTCGACTAAAAAAAATATGGTATAAATTACTATAATCAAAAATCTTTTAAAAAATTATTATTATTAGTTGACGAAACCTCTCCTTTATGTCATCATAAATAGGATGACACGGAGGTATTGATAGAGTCATAAATAATGAGGATTATTTCATTTCGCTTCAATTATTAATAAAATTTAATTCCTATTTTCGCTTCGGTAGATTTAGTACCAACCCCTTTTGAGTAAGAAGTAATTCGCTATGTCTCGATATATCCAATATCATTTTGTTGAGAAGTCATAGCAAAAAAGACTGGAACGAATCGAAGTCATTTAGTCAATCGAAGTTTCCATGAAAAAATCTATTTATTAGAAAGTTTTATCCAACCGCTGTAAGAAAGAAAAAAATGAAACAGAAATTATCGAAAAATCAATACTTATATAAAAGATTGGGATTCGGAGAAGTGAAGAACCCCCAATACTTTTTGAATTTATGGGCGAGATGGAATCTGATCAGATTATTGAGTAAAATATCTTCCAACAGAGAGAATCCTATTAAGTTGTTTGACTTTCGAATTATGGGTTCATTAATTTCACGCGATTTGCATGGTTCAAAAACCAATGGGAGTTCAATACTAAATGGTTTTCTGTTACTCGTACTATCGGTATTAATATATCGCTCGAATGATAAAGCCATTATTGGAAAAAAACATCTCGATTTAGTAGAAATAGTTCATGGACGTGTGAACAATTACAAATATAAGGGAAACATATCACCGGAAGAAACTTTTGGGTTTTCCAATCGAAATCTCCGTATTTTTCCGCATCACTCTCCTTCTTTTGGGAGGAGCAAGAATAATTTGCTAAATTTAAAAAAAAAAAAGGAGGAGAAATATTCAGTTACTGGACAAAACTTAAAAAAAAAACTCTGTGTTACGTCTGTATATGACCAAATTCATTTTTGGGGTTCACAATGGTGGAAAAATTGGATCGTAGAACAAATCCTTCCTAGTTGGAAAATTTCTCAGAGTTCTATAAATGAAATTTCTATTCTATTGACAGAAAAAAATATAGAAGATCTGAAACATTTTTTTGAATTCTGTATCGGTAGTATCACTCCCCAAAATGATGATTGGGAATACCAATTTGATTCCATTTTTTTGAATGATTCTAAAGAAAAAATAGAATCAAAATCGGAGGAGCAGATCAAAATATTAGAGGATATTTCATTTCTCCAAATAATGTCTGCTTTTTGTGAAAAAATTATTTTTGAAGCAGGAGGCCCATCTAAATCAATAAAATCAAACTCAAGAATTAGATCTAATAACAGTAATAGCAATAATGACAACAATAATAACAATAATGATTATTCCTTCTATATTTCTTCATTTCACCACCATGGGAAGGAAATAACTCGGAAACCGTATAAGTTTGGGAAAAAAATATTTCAAAATTTAATAAACCGGGGTGAATCCAACAAAATTATTGCGAAATCCTATATTTTCATAAAAAAAAAGGGATGGCTCTTCTTCCGAAACTATACCGAATTTTATACATGGAGATTTTATAAATATAAGAATGACCTTTTGGATTGGGAGAAAGATTTACACCGATTTGATGCTGCGAGGAATAAGTCAAACCTGAGATCTTTTCAGTTGAATCATTCAAATAATGAGCAACCCCTCGTCGAAGTACACGAAATCTTGTCAAAAAATATTTCGTATCAAATTTCAAAGTATATTTTATGTGACATAAAGAAATCCAACAAATTGAAAGAATTTAATGATGAATCCATAAATCATTCCGGTGAGACTAATTCTTCAAAATTCAATGAAACTCTTTTTGAGTGGCTTCTTTTTCGTAGAATAAAACCAAATGACAGGAGTATCAAGCGATTAACCAACGATTCAATCGTTTGGGGTATACCTCGACCCATTATAAGTGGGGGTAAATCCGTAAAATCCATAATTTTTTCCAAGTTTTTTTTTCGAAATAATGCAGTATTTTGGATAGAAAAATTCTTTGTGAAAGATATGAAGTATATTCTAAATGAAATCTTTTCTTTGGAAAAAAAGATGAAAATCGATCATTTTCCGGAAGCTATTTACCATACTTTTCTGAATGTATCGCCAATAGATAAACTATATGCGGGTTTCTATAAGGGAGATATCAAAAAATTTCAAGTAGCTAATAAGGAAATTGTTTTTGGGTATTCTACGAAATCAGATAGTAATAGATTGCTCGACTTCTGGAAAACGAAAATGGGGAAGAAAAATTTATTATTTCATTCTGACATTTCTTTGGATTATCCGTATGAAGTAATTCGGAGGAATAAATATGAGAGAAATAAAACGAAATCAAATCTATCAATAGACTTAAGCCCATCCAATATTTCATACTCGTTTTTGCCTTCCTATTTTAGATATTACTACGGGAGGAATAATACTAATAAATATAGTGAGAAACATATATTTCGATTCCTAAATTATATCAAATTAGTTCCATCTCTGGATCAATCCAATCTATTCATAACTGAGTCTAATCACCCAATTTGTAATAATCCAGTTTATAATAAGGGAATAAATCATAGTATTAATTCTCAATTCCAGTATTTGTACGAACCGAATAAAAATAGATTGTTTAGTCAGAAATTTAGTGGGAAAAACGAAATAAATAGTAAATTTTTGTTTTTTTTATTAGAAACTCTCAATACTACTGGTATAAATTTGTTATTTCCGCATCGAACGAGAAAGAAGGATTTGATACAAAATGATTATGGAAAGGTTTATCTATTTTCCAAATTTTTCATAGATTTACGGAGTAGGATTAGGAATTGCAATAAATCGATCTACGATAGAATCCATAGATATCTGAGTGAACCTACGAACGATTTACATTTAATGAATAAGTCTCTTTCCTATTTAACGGGAGGAAATAATAATTTTCCGAAAAATACGAATAATATAAAGAGGAATATAATCAATAAGAATTTATTAGTTTGGGGAAAAAACGAAAGAAGTAGCTCTTACTGTGATGATACAAAAAGGGGAAGATTTATTGATTGGGATTTCAATACACATAAACGGACTGATCGGATAAAGCGATGGGATAAATTATCGAAGTATTTTGTTTCGCGACACAAATATTTTGTAATAGCCTCTGATGAAATAGATTTTTCGATTAATCAAAAATTAATTGTTGGATGGTCTGAAAGACTCAATAAGATAAATATTCCTACGTGTTATAGAAATCTTACAATGATTCTTTCCGATATTTTCAGTAATAATTTTCGGAAACTTCCAGATTTATTAAAATTTTGCCCGAATTATTTAATTAATGCTTTTCCGAAAGAAAAGGATTTAAATCAAAAGACTTTCTCAAAAAGAGAAAATTTCGGTACTAATAACAAATCAGTAACACTTTTTTATTTTGATGAAGAGCCAATCATTAATTGTATTATCGATTATTTACGTAGTGAAGGGAATAATCAAAATTGCATAGAACTTTTCAATAATACTTTTTTATTTACGTCGTATAAAAACAAAGAAAAATATTTTCATTCTATAAAAGTTTCTAATAGAGAATCACTGAAATCTCATTTTTATAAAGCAGATACGCTAAAGTTCGCAAATAATCTACACTATCCTCAACTCAATTGTGAAAAAAGATTGCCTTTCTATATAGAGAGGGGAAGTACCGAAAATCATAATTCAATATATGGTCGATTTTTGAGTACCTCGCCTATATCTAGGAAGGAGAATAAATTAACCATTAATCGGAGGAAATCCTTTCCAGATATTGATTCAATCACCAAATCACAAATATCTAATATTTTATTACCCGAGTATCTACGAAAAAAAAGTAACCAAGATTTTTTGTTTTTTTATAATTTCAAGAAATTGTTGGAATTATTAATTCGAAATAGTCTTTTAAAAGGTTATTCCATAAGTACCTCCTTTAAAAACCGGTCAAGCGTGAAACAAGTAGTAAATTTTGGAATAACTAACTATTGCGAGTCTAACTATTGCGAGTTTCCCTGTCCGGAAATATTAAAAACGAAAAAAGCGGATCCGTATATTGGAGAGGTACCAAAACCAAATAGCCATTTTATTCGCACCCAATTTTTAAAAAATGATTTACTCTCCGATATTTTTGTAGAAATTCGAAACGAAAATAATAAAGTGCTTAATTGGATTAATCGCTTACTTACAAGATCCAATTTGGAAATAAGTTCGATGTATGAAATTTCTAATGGAGGTACAAATAACACGAGCACCGATTTCTATAAAGAAAATGGAACCGTTGCGCCCTTTCTTTCGGTAAACCCAACTAAATTGATCCTAAAAACTAAGGTATATAATATATTAGAAACATCCAGTTTTTTTATAAAATGGAATTCGTTTGAGAAATATATACCGTGGCTTTTTACTCTTGAATGGTGGAGATACTCCATCAATTTAGTATTGGATCTATTCTCGGAAATCTTACTAAGTATTAGTGATCAATTCAATTACATTTTATATGCTACGCTCCGAAATATACAGAAAAATTCATATAATTTATGGGCTTTTCTATACCCAATCTTGGAAACAACCACTTTTTTCGATAATTTTTTAGGAAAATGGCATCTACGTCTATCGAGACAGATTGGGAATCAACAAGAAACCCGGGGATTTATATGGTCACGCCTGAATCTCATAAATAACTGGAATGGCCGCTACTTAACAATTATAGGCTTGTTTACCTTTGGTTACTCCATCCTTCAAAAATATTTTTCTACTTTATTGGGTTCGGACTATATCGGACTGTGGGAACAATTCGAAATAATTCAATATTTAATGGATCCCTTACGCGGAATTTATGTGGATGATTTGATTCGTCGAAATTCGATACGACCAATTAAAACGGAAAATCCATCAATGTATTTTCTAAGAAATTTGAAACATTATATAAAAAACGGAAAATTCTATTTATTTACGAAACAAAAATTAAATAGATGTCTGATCAATAATAAAGGCTTAGATCTCTCCCGAAGGGAACGAAAAATACTGGTTCAATCTCTAGTAACGGGGAAAAACATCTACCGATATGAATTGAATCTTACTTCTAGTGATAATTCTACAAATCCTAGAGTTGGTCATCAAATTACTAAAAAACAGGGATTTTATTATTTAAAAAAATTGGCTGAGAATTATCAAAAAAGTCTGTCTGAGTTTTCGTTTCATCAAAATGACTCAGCAGAAAAATGGATTTCTATGGCTCTTTGGCAAAAAGTAACTTTTCCACAAATTTTGTGGCAAGCCGAGACTTTCAAGTTGACTTTTCATAGGAAACCTGTTCCACTTCAACTAAGATTATCTCCCCCAAGAGGAATTTTATTAATAGGTTCTTTGGAAACCGGACGATCCTATTTGATAAAAAATCTCGCAGGAGATTCTTTTGTTCCTCTAATAAGAATATCTATAAATAGACTTCTATATAATAAACCAGATGTTATGACTGAGAGTTGGATGAATATTTTAATGGAAAGTTTGCGAAGATTGAGTCTTATTCTAGAATTAGCGGGAAGAATGTCCCCCTGTATAATATGGATTCAAGATATTCATAAACTAAATGTGAATTGTTTGACTCAAAATGTAGAATCTGATCCGACTTTTTTACTCGGCATTTTACTAAAATATTTTCAAACTGGTTTTGCTGACAGAAGGGCCAAAAGTATAGTTCTTTTTGGTTCGACCGATGCTCCCAGAAAAGTAGATCCCGCTTTAATTTCCCCGGATCGGTTAGACCGTTTAATAAATATTCGGATGCTCGGTATTTCACAACGACAAGAAGAGTTTCTTATTCTATTACATAGCAAATCTTTTTACTTGAGAAATAAAAAATATTGCCTTAATGAGTTTGGATACAGAACAATGGGTTACAATGCACGAGATTTAGCAGCACTTTTTAACGAAATTTTATTGATTAGTATTACTCGGAATAAACCGATTATTGATACGGATACCACGAGATTAGCTTTTCATCGACAAGCCTCGGGTTTTACACATATGGATAGTGAGATGAGACTCACTAAAAATTATGGAATACTCTTCTATAAAGTAGGGAAGGCTGTCATACAAAATATACTGGTAAGAAATTTTCCCCAAAATCCTCTATATATTAGTAATTATTTATGGAAAAAGAAATTTTATTACTTGTCCAAATGGTATTTAGAACCTTCCGTTGCCGAATCAACTATAAAAGAATTTACTGTACTACCTCATGTTTTGGGTTGCCTAGCCGGATTAGCAGCTCGAGATTCTTGGTTTTTGTCACAAAATAAGCCGGATGATTTGATTTCTCTCGATAGATACGCCGAAAATGATTTTTATTTAGCTTGTGGTATTCTGGAAAGTCTCCCAATAGAATTTCCATGGTTAGAAATATCTCAAGAAAAAGATATTGATAAAAAAATGGAATTGACCTTTCGGTCTCAGATGAAAAAACCTTTACATATGATTCGAAGAGGTCTCTTTCCAATGGCAAATAGGGGAGTTATACATACACGAAATGAATTATCTATTTATGAACAGACAATTCACTATAGGGAGAAGCTGTATCAATTAACAAGTAATACAGTTTGGGCCCCTAGAATATCGCGTCTCAGTTTTATTCGTGGTAATCTATTCGATTGGGTAGAAAGACCCAATGAATTTGAAGTTGCATATAATCTCCGATCTCCAAGGGGGAGGAAAAATGATAATCAAAAAAATTCTTATTTTTGTCGAATTGTACAACATAAAACGAAAGAGCAACTTCCTTATGAAAGAATTTTATCTAGAATAAGACGGAGAAATGTACAAGAATTAGAATCTCAATTAGAAGATATTTTATTAGAAGAGCAATTCGTAATACTAGGATTTTCTCGATCATCTACGGAATATCGGATGGAGTATCAATTATTCAATAAACCCATGTTATTCATAGGAGGACGTTTCCTTTGGGATCCTACTAGTTCATTATTTCAAACTTATCAATCTATTTTTTCGCGTCAGGAATTATTTGTGGATGAAGAAATACTGAGAAGACTTTATGTTACTTACGGAGCAAGGAGGGAGCGGGAAAAATCTCGTTCAAGTCAAAAAATTAAACAATTTTTTCTTCGTCGTGGATATGGTCGGGATCTAATGACTAATTTATCCATCAATTGGTGGAACCAATTACCTCTTATTGAAAAAAATAATATTGAGACTTTTAAACGTATCGAAGGAATTGGTGTCCGACTGAAACGCCCACAAGTTTTTACCCCTGTGTATCTATACCAACGTTGGCTAATCGAAAATCCGCGGGAAAAATTGACTCGTTTTGAGTTATTAGATAATCAACAGAGATGGTTAAAAGCAAATAGTTCGTTATTGAATGATTTTTCCATTTATAGTACTCTTCTGGAAAGTTACCACTATTTATTCAATTTCTTTTTATCCAATAAAATCTTATTAAATGAAATGATAGAAGTTTTGTTAATAAATGGATGGCTATTTCAAAATGAGATTGGACACTTCATTAATATAACAAATAAATAGAAATCTTTTTTACAAAAAAATTCGGGATTCTTGTGAAATAGCCTATTTTTGGGAGAGATGAAAGCATAGTATTTTGAGTATTTTTCGTATACCCTAAAAATGGTGATGTTTACTGATACTTATAATCTTTATTGAGTCATACTACCAGATTTTTATTAAATACTAAAAGAAAGATTCATTCGAATAGAACAGTAACTCTATCTAAATGGATTTTATGGTATTTGGTAAGAAGAGTGTTTGACTAGATATACGTTCAATGGTATGTATATCGATTATTATTTAAGTTAAGCACATCGGACTTTTGCATCATAAAGAAATAGTATTTAGAAATAGTATTTATGGAGCGACTCACTAAATTGATAAACAAATTTTTAAAAAGCATACCTTGTAACCTTGTAAAAAGGCATACCAATAATTTTTTTATATGTATCTTCCGAAAAGAGATATATTTACTTTTTTATGTCTTTCCCACGAAGTCTAAATGACTTATATTAGTACTTATGATTCGATTCAATCAGTCACTCCTAATTCAATTTAATCAATCAGTTTATTCGGCGAAGAAATGATTTACTCAATATAAGAGGGAGAAAGAAATGAAAAGTTTTTTCGGATGATATGCTTTACCACAAATTGATTTAATCCAATGTATCGGGATTGACGGGGCTCGAACCCGCAACTTCCGTCTTGACAGGGCGGTACTCTAACCGATTGAACTACAATCCCATTAAATATGAATTTATTATGTCAATCCATAAGCCTTTGTGTCAAATGAATTCTGGAATGTAAAATAAAGAATAATAAATATTTTTTATTTTTTGCGGGATTTCCCATACCTCCCCCAGGAAGGTCGAGAAATACCAATAATATTAAGAAAAAAAAAAATAAATAAAATTTAACCAATTTTTAGTTTGGTAAAACCGAAATTGGGTCGAGCTGGATTTGAACCAGCGTAGGCATTGCCAGCGGATTTACAGTCCGTCCCCATTAACCACTCGAGCATCGACCCGAAGGGAGGAGATAGAAAAAACTAATATTTTTATATTTTTATCTCCTTTTCTTCTAAAAACAAATGAATGTAGAAGAATCTTTGGAGAATAATTAAATATACCAAAGGTTTCTTCATGGTACCCCCAGGGGAATTTGAATCCCCGTCGCCTCCTTGAAAGAGAGGTGTCCTAAGCCACTAGACGATGGGGGCTCGATCCTTTATTTATGTTACTCAATTCGCTATTTACTGTCAATAGCTTGTTCTATTCTACTTCAGTCCTATCTCTTTATTAAAGATTTCACGTCTAATTTTCGATACAAAAAGGAAAAAACTTCGCCGAATTCCTACATTTTTTTTTCATATTTCATTCGAAAGAATTATTGAAATAATTCAAATTTTGGGATGGGGGAAAAACTAATAGAAAAAAGAGTGGAATAACCTTTTTGTAATAAATGAAAGAAAAAAAAAATTAATTTTTTTAGTTATAAAAACAAAGGAATATTTTCTTACTATAGCTATAGCCTATAGCTATAGATGGAAATATGTATTTCGACCCAAGGAATAAACCTGGGAGGAGATATAGGACTAACTATCGGAATAAATAAAAAATGAAATTGACGAATAAAGAAAAAATATTACGATTGAAAGAACTCGAATAAATTTTTTCGAAGTAGAGGAAGAGGGATAAAATTCCACTCATTTTGTAATAAAATTGAAAATAAGGAAATTTTTTGAATCTTTTTGTATATATACGGAGTTTATCGCAACCCATAAGTGCGTAAGCTTCGATTTTTCCGAAGCAAAGTCTCTCCAGTAATCTTCTTCTTTCCCAGATCCTTTAAGATCGGTAAAATAGAATTATGAGTCTTAAGAATACTGATTGTGGAAGCATATGGTTACACGATAGAGATACTATTCATATTTTTACTCAATATCGAAAATTGTCCCTCGTTTTTAACTTTTCAAACACATGAATACAAAAATTTATCATTTGGACCTTAGTGACGAGTATTCTTCCATTACAAAAGAAAAATGAAAGTCAAGGAAGATGTGTTATCTACAAAAATAAGACACACCATTTGGATATCCAAGAAAAATATCGGTAAGCTTGCTAAAAGTCTCATAATGAAATCCGATTTCCTTTTGATAGATCAAGTATTGTAGCGAGCATCGGATTGATAAACTACGACGAAGACCTTGTAAATAATTAGACTAAACATATGAATAATTAGAATGTCATTTAATAAATAGTAAAATTACTACAACTATGGTTATATAACTATGGTTACTATAATCAGAAAGAGTCGAACTCTGTGTCTCATAACATAAATAAAGGGAGGGCCGCCATCTCTTACGGCAGGGAAACTCCAGAGATTTCTACGATCCATCAATCGATCACTTCATCGGTATTTTCGCGAGATCACTCACTGAAATTTATTAATACAAAAAAAGATCAAGTAATCATTCTTCGAACCAAGCGAGACGTTTTTCTTCGCCGATCGAGCAATACAGAAATAGAAACAAAGTATTGGTTTTTTCCTAAACCCCTATAAATGAATTACTCATAGATTATCAAACAAAATCAGATCCTATTTTTATTTGAGTAATAAATATTATTTATAAAAAAATATTTATCGAATCGGATAATCTGTTCGTAACTCCCCCTTCGTGATATTCGACTATTTCAGGTGAGTTTTTCGAAATTCAGAATTTTTTTTTATTTTATCCAAGGAATTGTCCTATTTTACTAAATTGAAACTGGTGGATATTGAAAGTATTCCATTAGTTTTTGTATCCCTTCTCTCCCTCTTTACTATTGAGGTCTCCATCCGATCTAATAATATTTTTTGAAGAGAAAGAATTATTAACTGTATCTATTACGAAATACCTCCCACCCCTTATTTTTTATACTATGTACGTGGGGAGAGAAGCAAACAGAAACATATAAAATTGGAATTTCCGGTTTCATATAAATTTATTTAGATTGGGTTGACAACGATACTATTCTTATTACACACTATATATAAATTTGTTTCTTCAGTAGTTTACTCGATTACTCGCCCCTTTAACTCAGTGGTAGAGTAACGCCATGGTAAGGCGTAAGTCATCGGTTCAAATCCGATAAGAGGCTCTTATTATTTCTTCGAATAAGTAAAAGAAATAGATACGTAATAAAATAGAGATGATTAAACCTTTCAAATAAGAAAAAGAAATATAAGAAAAAGAAATAGACTTATTATTCCTTATGTATGTTATTATTCCCTATATCGTATCGATCGAGTCATAATGGAAATTTAAGGGGGAGGGGGGTACGGACAAAGAAGAAACATATTCTAATTTTTTTGTACGTTCGAGATCGTACGTTTGAGACACAAAAATGAAATAAAATATTTTATTTGTTAGTAAACCTGATGCTACTATTTATCGAGAATTTGGCTACTCTTATAATGGATTTCAATAGAAGTAGTAATACAAATTATTCATTTATTTATTCCGTATATCGAACGAACATGTTCGATCGATTGGTACGTAAGAATTTTTACAGAATATTTTTTAATGATTGGACTAAGTTGTTGAGTCATTCATTTCCGATTATCATTCATTTCCGATTAATTAATGGAACGAATATTATGGAAGAGATATCTTTTTGGGAAATAGTGAAATTCCAATACATTATAAAATAGTTTTATTTCCTTTTTATTAGAGTAGGAACCGTATTTCATTTAGATGTACTTTTTACTCCATCGCAAGTCGGATAGAAACATATGCATACTAAATCCGGTATACCGAAGATAAAAATGAGTGAATATATCCATTGAGTCAAAGGGACATGAAAGAAAATAAATAAAAAGAAAAGAAAAGCTTACCTACCTTCTAAATATTTTTTAATTATTCGAGTCTATTCCGGGATGAAATAATGAAACAAAATTTTTGTGTTATATTTTCCAGAAAGGAAGTAAATATAATAATTTATTTGGTTAATCAATCCAGTCCGGCCAGTCTGAAAAAAAAAAAATAAAAAAAAAGAAATAGAAGGGTTCGTTAGGGAATAATCCATCAATTATTGGAATTTTATATCGTATTCGAGGTGCTTAAAAAAGAAATGATTAAAGTAGTTGAATGGGAGAATCACTATGACTATAGCCATTGGAAAGTCTTCTAAAGAACCGAAGGGTTTATTCGATAGTATGGATGACTGGCTAAGAAGAGACCGTTTCGTATTTGTAGGTTGGTCTGGCCTATTGCTTTTTCCCTGTGCCTATTTCTCACTAGGTGGGTGGTTCACAGGTACAACTTTTGTGACTTCATGGTATACTCATGGGTTGGCTAGTTCTTATCTAGAAGGTTGTAACTTCTTAACCGCTGCGGTTTCGACCCCTGCTAATAGTTTAGCACATTCTTTGCTACTTCTATGGGGTCCTGAAGCACAAGGAGATTTTACCCGTTGGTGTCAATTAGGAGGTTTATGGACCTTCGTCGCTCTTCACGGAGCTTTTGCTTTGATAGGCTTCATGTTGCGTCAATTTGAACTTGCTCGATCTGTACAATTACGTCCTTATAATGCAATTGCTTTTTCTGCTCCAATTGCTGTTTTTGTTTCTGTATTTCTGATTTATCCTCTGGGTCAATCTGGTTGGTTTTTTGCACCCAGCTTCGGTGTAGCAGCTATTTTCCGATTCATACTTTTTTTTCAAGGTTTTCATAATTGGACTTTAAACCCATTTCATATGATGGGAGTTGCTGGAGTATTAGGAGCTGCTCTTCTATGTGCTATTCACGGTGCTACCGTGGAAAATACTTTGTTTGAGGATGGTGATGGCGCAAATACATTTCGTGCTTTTAATCCAACCCAATCTGAAGAAACTTATTCCATGGTTACAGCTAACCGCTTTTGGTCCCAAATCTTCGGTGTTGCTTTCTCCAACAAACGTTGGTTACACTTCTTTATGTTATTCGTACCAGTAACTGGTTTATGGATGAGTGCTATCGGAGTAGTTGGTCTAGCTCTGAACCTACGGGCATATGATTTCGTTTCCCAGGAGATTCGTGCAGCGGAAGATCCTGAATTTGAAACTTTCTACACCAAAAATATTCTTCTGAACGAAGGTATTCGTGCCTGGATGGCAGCCCAAGATCAGCCTCATGAAAATCTTGTATTCCCTGAGGAGGTTCTACCCCGTGGAAACGCTCTTTAATGGAACCTTAGCTTTAGGTGGTCGTGATCAAGAAACTACAGGTTTCGCCTGGTGGGCAGGTAATGCCCGGCTCATCAACCTATCTGGTAAATTACTTGGTGCTCACGTAGCTCACGCTGGATTAATTGTATTTTGGGCCGGAGCAATGAATTTATTTGAAGTTGCCCACTTCGTACCAGAGAAGCCTATGTATGAACAAGGCCTAATTCTATTGCCCCATTTAGCCACTTTGGGATGGGGGGTAGGTCCCGGTGGAGAAGTTATAGATACTTTTCCGTATTTCGTATCTGGAGTACTTCACTTAATTTCTTCTGCAGTCCTAGGTTTCGGAGGTATTTACCACGCACTTATCGGACCAGAAACTCTAGAGGAATCTTTTCCATTCTTTGGTTATGTGTGGAAAGACAAAAACAAAATGACCACTATTTTGGGTATCCATTTAATTTTGTTAGGTGTTGGTGCCTTCCTACTGGTGCTCAAAGCTTTGTATTTCGGAGGTGTATATGATACTTGGGCTCCTGGCGGTGGAGACGTAAGGAGGATTACGAATCTTACTCTTAGTCCGAGTGTCATATTCGGTTATTTGCTCAAATCACCTTTTGGTGGAGAGGGCTGGATTGTTAGTGTAGATAATCTAGAAGATATTATCGGAGGACATATTTGGTTAGGTTCCATTTGTATTTTCGGCGGAATCTGGCATATCCTGACCAAACCTTTTGCATGGGCTCGTCGCGCTCTTGTATGGTCCGGTGAGGCTTATCTATCCTACAGTTTAGCAGCTATTTCCATTTTTGGGTTTACCGCTTGCTGCTTTGTTTGGTTCAATAATACGGCCTATCCCAGTGAATTTTATGGGCCTACTGGGCCGGAAGCTTCTCAAGCTCAAGCTTTTACTTTTTTAGTTAGAGACCAACGCCTTGGTGCTAATGTAGGTTCCGCCCAGGGACCCACGGGTTTAGGTAAATACCTTATGCGCTCCCCCACCGGAGAAATTATTTTTGGAGGGGAAACCATGCGCTTTTGGGATCTCCGTGCTCCTTGGTTGGAACCTTTGAGAGGTCCTAATGGATTAGATTTGAGTAAACTTAAAAAAGACATACAGCCTTGGCAAGAACGGCGTTCCGCAGAATATATGACTCATGCTCCATTAGGTTCTTTAAATTCTGTGGGTGGAGTAGCTACTGAAATTAACGCAGTAAATTATGTTTCTCCCCGAAGCTGGTTATCTACCTCGCATTTTGTTTTAGGATTCTTTTTCTTTGTAGGTCATTTATGGCACGCAGGAAGAGCACGTGCGGCTGCAGCCGGATTTGAGAAAGGAATCGATCGTGATTTTGAACCTGTTCTTTCTATGACACCTTTAAACTAGAGTAATAAATCAAACCAAAGTTTTTATTATTTTTTCCAAGCTTCTCATAATGGCTCGGTCATTTGGCCGAGTCATTCTATTTCATATATATATATATATATATAGTCCCTTTTGCGAATAATACTTATCCAGAAAATGATAAAAGGAGAGGGAGGGATTCGAACCCTCGATAGTTTTAGAAACTATGCCGGTTTTCAAGACCGGAGCCATAAACCACTCGGCCATCTCTCCCATAAATATGTTTCTATCTTTCAGGTAAGATGAAGGGAAAAAGAGACCACTACCATAGCAATGAAAAAAGACATGGGATTCTTATTTATAGAGGAGTAATATATCAAATTTGTTGAGAAAGAACCGGAAAGGCAAACTAGTAAATTTAAAATTAATCTATCTTTTCTTTTTTTATTCCACAACATTTTTGGCTCGGTAGTTCAATCTAATTCATTGCCAGATAGGGATTAAATGGTATAATTTATTTCATTTTTTTAAAGATTGGAGAATTACAACCATGACTATTGCTTTCCAGTTGGCTGTGTTTGCACTAATTGCTATTTCATTTCTTCTAGTAATTGGTGTGCCTGTCGTGCTTGCTTCCCCTGATGGTTGGTCCAGCAACAAAAATGCCGTATTTTCAGGTGCTTCATTATGGATTGGATTAGTCTTTCTGGTTGGTATTCTTAATTCCTTCATATCCTAAATGAAGGAGGGGGTCAAAAAAGGCCCTCCCTTGGTAAACATTATATTATAAGTTCCGGAAGGTTTTTTATACAAGTCCCGAGGTATGAAATAAATGGACTCCAGGGAGGGCTTTTATTCCTTCTCCAGCTTTTTGGTGAGTGACCGAAAGAACCCTAGGGAAGAATTGACTATATAAAGAAAAATGTATTAATATAATAAGGAATAAATACAAGAGATAGTTGCGGGTATGGTTTAATGGTAAAATTCCTCCTTGCCAAGGAGAATATGCGGGTTCGATTCCCGCTACCCGCCTCTCCAAAAAAAATAAAATTTCATATATTAGTATAATAGAATCAATTGCATTTTTTTTCTATTCGATTACTATTCCATTCAACTTCTTATTATGCTCCTTATTATGAATTTAGCGGAGACGGGATTTGAACCCGTGACCTCAAGGTTATGAGCCTTGCGAGCTACCAGGCTGCTCTACCCCGCGTTATGAAATAATAACATATTCTTGATTGACCAAACAAGTAATTCATCCTTAACCCTTCTGCATAAAACCCCCCCCCAATTAATTTGGGGGATTTTCAATTCCATTTTCTACCTAAAATTTTCCACCTAAATCTATTTATTCGAAATCTACCTCTACCAACTAGATTTGGTTACTCCAGGCAATAAACATGCATGAGCCATTTCACGAAGTACATGTCTGGATAGACCAAAATCTCGATAGTTAGCTCTAGGCCTTCCGGTTAGGAAGCAACGACGATGAAGACGATTAGGTGCACTATTACGCGGTAAAGATTGTAGCTGTTTCTGAAATTGCCACTTTTCATCCAATGATAGAGCCTCACCCATCTTTTTTTTTATCAATTGACGAATAATTCGGTATTTTTGTTCCAATCTCTGCTTTTTCTTCTCCCTTTGAATGAGACTTTTTCTTGCCATAATTTTTTTGATTATTGATATATTATATCCCCGTCAGATGGGAAAGTTGTACGAAAAGAAAGAGTTCTTTGTTAAAAATGATTTTTTTAGTTTTTATCTCTCCCTCCGTTATGTTTAATAACCCCCTTGGCTTTAAGCCAAAGGGTCATTTTTATTTTTTATTTAATGGAAATTTATCATTAACCAAATTTCCCTGATGTAGATGCAATTAGGAAAGCAGCATAAGTAAATATATAACCGACAGAGAAATGAGCTAGTCCGACTAGTCTCGCTTGAACAATAGAAAGAGCCACTGGCTTATCTTTCCATCGAACTAGGTTAGCCAGGGGTGTACGCTCATGAGCCCATGCCAGAGTCTCGATAAGTTCTTGCCAATAACCACGCCAAGAGATAAGAAACATAAAACCGGTGGCCCAGACAAGATGTCCAAATAAAAACATCCATGCCCAAACGGATAAACTATTCATACCAAAGGGATTGTACCCATTAATAAGTTGCGAGGAATTCAACCATAAGTAATCTCTTAGCCATCCCATTAAATAGGTCGAAGATTCATTAAATTGAGCTACATTTCCTTGCCATAGAGTAATATGTTTCCAATGCCAATAAAAAGTAACCCATCCAATAGTATTTAGCATCCAAAAAACCGCTAAGTAAAAAGCATCCCAGGCCGAAATATCGCAAGTACCACCTCGTCCTGGACCATCGCAAGGGAAACTATAACCAAATTCTTTTTTATCTGGCATTAACTTAGATCCACGTGCATCTAGAGCACCTTTTACCAAGATTAATGTAGTTGTATGTAAACCCAAAGCAATGGCATGATGAACTAAAAAGTCTCCGGGACCAATTGTTAAAAATAGTGAATTACTATTATTATTGATAGCATCCAGCCAACCGGGTAACCAGAGACTTTGACCAGCATTAAAAGCTGGGCTATCTGCTGAAGATAAGAGCACGTCGAAACCGTATAAAGCTTTACCATGAGCAGATTGGATCCATTGAGCAAATACAGGTTCAATCAAAATTTGTTTTTCTGGAGTACCGAAAGCAAGCATAACATCATTATGAACGTAAAGTCCCAAGGTATGGAAACCTAGGAATAAACTCGCCCAACTTAGATGTGATATAATAGCTTCCTTGTGCTCTAACATTCTTGCCAATACATTATTTTTATTTTGTTCCGGATTATAATCCCTAATAAAGAAAATAGCTCCATGAGCAAAAGCACCTGTCATTATAAATCCAGCAATATATTGATGATGAGTATATAACGCAGCTTGAGTAGTAAAGTCTTGTGCTAGAAATGCATAGGGGGGTAGAGAATACATATGTTGAGCTACTAGAGAAGTAATAACTCCTAAAGAGGCTAGAGCAAGACCCAATTGGAAATGAAGAGAATTATTAATTGTGTCATAAAGACCCTTATGTCCGCGGCCCAATCGGCCCCCTGGAGGAGTATGTGCTTCCAAAATTTCTTTGATACTATGGCCAATTCCAAAGTTGGTTCTATACATATGACCGGCGATGATAAAAACAACTGCAATAGCTAAATGATGATGAGCTATATCAGTCAACCATAGACTTTGGGTCTGTGGATGAAAACCCCCGAGGAAAGTTAAAATAGCAGTACCTGATCCTTGAGAAGTACCAAATAAATGACTATTTGAGTCAGCATTCTGGGCATAAATATTCCACTGACCTGCAAAAAAGGGTCCTAAACCTTGGGGATGTGGTAATGCCGTTAGTAGATTACCCCATCTTACGTGTTCACCTCTTGATTCGGGGATAGCCACATGGACTAAATGTCCCGTCCAAGCTAGGGAACTGACTCCAAAAAGTCCTGACAAATGATGATTGAGACGAGATTCAGCATTTTTGAACCATGAAATACTTGGTTTCCATTTAGGTTGTAGATGTAACCAACCCGCGATTAGAAAAATGGCGGAGAGAAACAATAAAAAAAGAGCTCCAGTATAAAGATCCTGATTGTTGCGCAGACCAATTGTATACCACCATTGATATACACCGGAATAAGCTATATTAACTGGACCCGAAGCTCCACCTCGAGTAAAAGCTTCTACAGCGGGTTGACCAAAATGGGGATCCCAAATTGCATGAGCAATAGGCCTTACATGTAAAGGATCTTGTACCCATGCTTCGAAATTACCCTGCCAAGCCACATGGAATAAATTACCGGAAGTCCATAGGAAAATAATGGCTAACTGACCGAAATGAGAAGCAAAAATCTTTTGATAAAGACGCTCTTCGGTTATATCATCGTGACTTTCAAAGTCATGTGCGGTAGCGATACCAAACCAAATACGACGAGTAGTTGGGTCTTGAGATAGGCCCTGGCTAAATTTTGGAAATCTTGATGCCATAGTGCTTTTCAAATCCTCCTAGCCATTATCCTACTGCAATAATTCTTGCTAGGAAGAATGCCCATGTTGTGGCAATCCCACCTAGAAGATAATGAGCTACACCTACAGCACGGCCTTGTATGATACTTAAGGCTCTAGGCTGGATAGCAGGAGCAACTCTTAGTTTGTTGTGAGCCCAAATAATAGACTCGATAAGTTCTTGCCAATATCCACGGCCACTAAATAGAAACATTAAACTGAAAGCCCAGACGAAATGAGCACCCAAAAACAAGAGCCCATATGCAGATAATGAGGAACCATAAGATTGTATTACTTGAGACGCTTGTGCCCATAGAAAGTCACGGAGCCATCCATTAATGGTAATTGAACTTTGTGCAAAGTTACCTCCTGTAATGTGAGTTACCACTCCTTGATCACTTATGCTACCCCAAACATCAGATTGCATTTTCCAGCTAAAATGAAAAATGACTACCGAAATTGCATTGTACATCCAAAATAAACCCAGGAAAACATGATCCCAAGCAGACACTTGACACGTCCCTCCTCTTCCGGGTCCATCACATGGGAATCGAAAACCGAGATTAGCTTTATCAGGTATTAGGCGGGAACTACGAGCGAATAAAACACCCTTGAATAGTATCAAAACAGTGACATGGATAGTAAAGGCATGAATATGATGTACTAGAAAGTCTGCCGTTCCTAATGGAATTGGTAATAAAGCCACTTTGCCACCGACTGCGACTAGATCACCACCACCCCAGGTTAAACTGGTGCTTGCTGTTGCATTGGGAGCTGTTAAACCAGGTGCTAAAGCATGGGTATTTTGTATCCATTGGGCAAAAACAGGTTGTAATTGTATAGCAGTATCTGAAAACATATCTTGGGGGCGTCCCAAAGCACTCATGGTATCATTATGAATGTATAAACCAAAACTATGAAAACCTAAAAAGATACAAGCCCAGTTGAGATGCGATATTATTGCATCACGGTGTCGAAGGACACGATCTAATAAATTGTTATATTGAGTTGTTGGATCATAATCTCTCACCAGAAAAATAGCAGCATGTGCAGCAGCTCCAACTACGAGAAAACCACCGATCCACATGTGATGTGTAAATAGAGAGAGTTGGGTACCATAATCAGTAGCTAGATATGGATAAGGAGGCATAGAATACATGTGATGAGCTACCACGATAGTTAGAGAACCTAGCAGAGCCAGGTTAAGGGCTAATTGGGCGTGCCACGAAGTAGTTAGAATCTCATAAATACCTTTATGGCCTTCACCTGTAAAAGGCCCTTTGTGAGCCTCTAGAATTTCTTTGATACTATGGCCAATTCCGAAGTTAGTTCTATACATATGACCAGCTACTAAAAAAAGAACTGCAATAGCTAAATGATGATGTGCCGTATCAGTTAGCCATAAACCTCCTGTAACTGGATTTAATCCCCCACGGAAGGTTAAAAAATCTGAGTATTCTGACCAATTTAGAGTAAAAAATGGGGTTAATCCCTTAGAAAAACTTGGATAAAGTTGAGCCAGAAGATCACGATTTAGAATAAATTCATGAGGAAGCGGTATTTCCTTAGGATCTACCCCAGCATCTAAAAGTTGATTAATAGGTAAAGAAACATGCACTTGATGCCCTGCCCAAGATAAAGAGCCTAGTCCTAATAGTCCTGCCAAGTGATGGTTCAACATAGATTCCACATTTTGAAACCAGGCCAATTTTGGAGCAGCCTTATGGTAATGGAACCACCCAGCAAAAAGCATTAGCGCTGCAAAAATTAATCCACCGATTGCAGTAGAATAAAGTTGTAACTCACTAGTTATTCCAGATGCTCGCCAAAGTTGAAAAAAGCCAGAGGTTATTTGTATTCCCTGAAAACCTCCGCCTACATCTCCATTTAAAATCTCCTGACCCACTATTGGCCAAACAACTTGAGCACTGGGTTTAATGTGAGTAGGATCACTCAGCCATGCTTCATAGTTCGAAAAACGAGCTCCGTGGAAGTACATACCGCTCAGCCAAATAAAAATGATAGCTAATTGACCAAAGTGGGCACTAAAAACTTTGCGAGAAATTTCTTCTAAATCATTGGTGTGACTGTCGAAATCATGAGCATCAGCGTGTAAGTTCCAAATCCAAGTGGTAGTATTGGGACCTTTAGCTAAAGTCCTTGAAAAATGTCCCGGTTTAGCCCATTTTTCAAAAGAAGTTTTTACAGGATCCCTTTCCACCAAAATCTTGACTTCTGGTTCCGGTGAACGAATAGTCATCGAGGTTCTCCTCTCTTCAGACGAGGCTTAGGAAAAACCCACCAATAATAATTGGTAAACTTCTGAGAGATATAGATTATTCAACTTTTTTTTATCCCTCTTTCCAGTTTGTAACTGGAGCAACTATGATACAGAAATTACCTAGGGCAGGTATTCCAATTTATTATGACACATCTTTAAGGTGCTTAATGGACCATTCCCAGTCACTCCTTTTATTGGATGAATATATGACATTTTATATTCGTATTCTATTTATTATATTACCAAAATAATATTTGGTTTTTCCATTTGTTGCGATTTCCCCCATTAACAATCAGTATTTTTTTTATTAACAATCAATCTTTTCTACCGATTGTTGATAGAACCTGACTAGGGAGGGAAAAATCATTACGAAAAAGAAAAGTTTCTTTATTACCCCTTTTTTTTCCCACAAAATAATAAAATTTAAAGGATTTGCACAATTTATTTCAATCAAAATAATTCTTACTTTATACCTTAGAACGTCCCGTAATTTTTGACCAATTTTGTGCTTCGATATAATTACTTGGAGCAAGTGATATGGCTTGTTTCCGATAATCTGCTGCTTGATTAAACCAAGCTTCGGATGTTTCGGGATCTCCTTGTTGAATGGCTTGTTCTCCCCGGTCGGAATAGGTTAACTCTAAAGAAGCTCCTTCCCCTTGAACTGTACTTGAGGGTTTCCTACCTCATACAGCTCGATTAACTATTTACTTTATCTACTACTTATTTGTTTCATTCAAAAGACAGAATAAGAGAGATAGAGTGATTAATATTCAATATTTTATTAATATTTGGTCCCTCTTCTCATTTTATGCATAAATAATTAATGAAATGAGTTTTAAATTCGACTTTAAGTGAAAAATAGAAATTCTATCTTTTCTCCCACCAATAATAAGAAATCCTTATATTTATATAAAGAATCTAAATTCTTCGGATGGTGACTATCTTACCTTTATATAGATTTTTTCAATACTCGGTAGTAGGTACTACCAAGTACTTCATCTCTTTAGGATTTGGTGCTACACCGCTGTTTAATAGCTGATCGAGTCAACCTTATTACGTAAGTTGAATTCATATACATAGATAGATTCCCCATCCCTTTTGTGTATTTCCAAGCAAACAGATTCTATCGTAGTCGTATCAGCCCAAACTTTCAATAATTGATCTTTACGGTGCCTTTCTCACAAATTGAATTCTATTATCCATAGAGTACATAGGCTTTAATTATTTCTTCATGTTTGGACTCCAATGGAGTTTTTCGTTGTTACAGCTGTTAAGGAACCATTAAATAATCGTACATATGTAGAAAGCCTCCGATTCCATTATTTATGGTAGTTTCCGACTAATAAAATCTATAGTATAGATAGCCGCACGTAATGACAGATCACAGCCATATTATTAAAAGCTTGTGGCAAGGATGGATTTCGCTCTAATGCCTGGAAGTAGTATTCCAAAGCTTTTGCATGTTCCCCATTACTTGTGTGGATAAGACCTATATTGTATGGTATATAACTCCGATCGTAGGGATCAATTTCTAAGCGCATAGCTTCGTAATAATTTTGCAAGGCTTCCGCATATTCCCCTTCAGATTGGGCTGACATCCGTTGCGGTCGTCCATCTATTTTGAAATGAAAATGAGCTCCGTTTCAAAACCGTACGTGAGATTTCCACCTCATACGGCTTCTCCTAAATAGTTTCTAGGGGGAATAATCTAGATCATTTCTGAGGGGGAGAAATTTTACCCAATGTGATAACTACCAGGGGCTAGTGTCTTCCCAAAAAATGTCTAGCCATCCTTCTTACGAAGAGTATCTTCTTAAAAAGATGTTCAAATTTTTAGAAGTACAAACTCCATAAATTTATTTGTTCCTAACACTCCGTATTTCGTAGGGATTAGCCACCCCGACAATCTCCGATGGTTGTATGGGTACCCAAAATACAAATGAGATGGAATTTTGTCGTCCTAACCATATATTTATTATTAGCAATTACCGGGGCATGATGCTTTTAAAATTGAAATCTAACGAAGTTTTTGTGTTGTCGATTCCTACACGTGGTGCTCTTCCCACTCTGTATGCTTATAGAAAGGACTAGAACAAAGAAAGAGTTTCTTATAGCTTAAACCTCTTGCTTAATACCTTAATTCATAAAAGAGAAAAGTATCCAAGGTTACATCAATCGAGGGTACACGACAGAAGGAATTATTCTCTCTTGTTAGAAACTTACCTTCACTGGGTGTAAGTTTCACGCAATAAGTCAAGTATTATCGTGTTTTATTCCACATTCATTCGTTTTGGGGTTTAAAAATCAAACCGCACCATCTCTGTAATAAGTAAAAGCTTCTCTTTCCCTTTGAGTGGTCGGGATTATCCGCAATAGAATATCTGCAACAATTGTGAAAGTTTTATCAATAAAATTATCGTTTCTCTGAGACCTAGGCATAGTCAGTTACAATTCTTTTGATTTATTACTATTCCCGTTTTTGGGAATAAATCCATTAAATAATTTTGTAGGAAAAAAATAATATTTCTATTTTATTTCCATCTATGATAGATTCCATCATAGAGGATGGGTTACTTCATTACAAATATATATATATATATATATTCTATTTGTTTCGTATCCAACCAAACAATTCAATCCAAACGGTTCAATCAATTGAGGACCAATAATAAAAACTAGAAAAGAGAGAGATAGTCTGATTCTATATAACTTGTTTAGTAATTACTCCTTGATCTGACGGAAAGATCCGAAATTATTCAAGTAATAATAAAATAAAACTTTCTCATATTTCTATTTATTAAGTATTACCAATCGAGGAAATAGAAGAAACTCATACATAATTCGATTCATTATGATCGAGTTTTTACCCCCAATCGAGATAGTTTCGATCGAATCATTAAAAATGAGATAGAATGAATATTTAAAGAAAATTTTATTGCTCTATCCATTTAGTTAAGCAAAGGAAAAGGCAAGGATACCTCCCACGATCGATTCGAATTGGTTATATCCCAGTATCCATAATAAATAGAGAAAGACTTGCTTGCTATTCCATAGACTTGTAGACTAAAATTGGAAAGTACCGTAGGAAAGATGGCCGAGTGGTCTAAGGCGTAGCATTGGAAATGCTATGTAGGCTTTTGTTTACCGGGGGTTCGAATCCCTTTCTTTCCGTATTTTTATTTCTTATACCGCTATCACGATACGTAATTAGTAATATTATTAATTAGTAATATTCTTAGTTTGGTTTTATTTGACTTTAACAAAATAAGATCAGTATAGGGAGATATAGATAAAAAAATATATGTTTTTTTTATTTATCATATTCGAACTACTTCCCCGACCTAAATATATAGGGAGGAGCAAGCATAAAATTTTGATTGGTGATCAACAAAAAAAAATCGGGATTCTTTTTTTTTTTTTATTTGACGAAATAGAATATTTCGATCCGTCTATTCGTCTAGTAAAAAAAAAAAAAGAATGTTTATGCATTTTTTTCTCCAATCTAATTTAAGCTCCAATCTAATTTAAGCTTGGCGAGAGTAGTATTCTACAACTAATAATTCATTTATTTTTAAACCGATCGATTCGCGATCTATTATTTGATTAACCGATCCCTTTTTTTGTGAAGAGTCAAGAGTCAAATGATTTGGTGTTTTATAACCCCGGGAATAATCCATACTTCTCGTAATTATAGCTTGAGATTTTTGCCGATCCTTTATAGTAATAAAATCTTGGGGTTTACAGCGATAACTCGGTATATTTACCGTATGATCATTTACTAATATATGTCGATGATTTACCAATTGTCTTGCTCCGGGAATAGTGGGAGCCATACCTAATCGAAAGATCACATTATCTAGGCGCATTTCAAGCAATTGTAACAAAACTTGACCTGTAGATCCTTTTGCTCTTCTAGCAATACGAACATATTTAAGTAATTGTCGCTCCGTTATTCCATAATGAAAACGCAATTTTTGTTTTTCTTCCAAACGAATACGATACTGAGAAACTTTTTTATTAGATATGGGTTGGTTGATATAACTAGATTTTGACTGGGGTGTCTTACTAGTCAGCCCCGGCAAAACTCCCAGACGACGTAATATTCTTACACGAGGTCCTCGATAACGGGACATAGAGACTCCTTATTTTGCAAGAAATAGTAAAAAAAGCGGTAGAAATGAAAGGATATTCTTTTTTATTTTTCTCATCTGTGAACAAACGAATCTTTCTTAATTAAGATTTTATCGGATGAAATTACCATCCAAAAAGGGAATCTCTCCATTTTTATTTGTTAATCTATTTTTCCTAGTTGAAAAATATCATAACATAAGGGATGGGGGACGCAGCAAAAAAAAATGGTATTCTTTTTTCGTAATAAAAATTTATGATTCTTTCTTTGTGGTTCCTATTTATATCTACTGATAAGATTTCTAATGATAAGAATTAGTCCCCTACTTTTCATTATTTATCGATAGAGTAATCATCAACTTATTGATGGAAAATAATAATTATTGAGAGAAAATAATGAGAGATGAACAAGGAAGCCCGATATCGGAGTCGAACCGATGACCATCGCATTACAAGTGCGGTGCTCTGACCTCTGAGCTAAGCAGGCTTTGCCAATACCAATTACCAAATAGTGATATTAATAAAACGAAACTGGATTTTTGTGTAATGCGTAACAAATCATAACAAATCAAATCGAAATCTTTTTGGTAATTATTAATATTATATTGGAAATGGTTCGATGACGCAATAATCGATTAAATTATTTCATTCAAAAAGTAAGCAATCTTACAGCGGAAATAGATTGAGTTACGTAAGGTTTATAAAAAAAAGAAATTCTTCAATATATGAAATCAAAGAGTATTGCGTAGGAACTCGAAAAAGATTATAATCAATTATAGTAGCAAGAAATGAAACAAATTCAAAAATTTTTATTGATTTAGTCCAAGGGATCAATCAAAGCAAAGAATGAAATGCTTTTTCCTTCCGAAAAAAAAAAGAAGAAGGGGGGGGGTATGGCGGAATTGGTAGACGCTACGGACTTAATTCAATTGAGCCTTGGTAGAAAAACTTACCAAGTGCTAGCTTTCAGATTCAGGGAAACCTAGGTTGAAGAAGAAATAGGCGATCCTGAGCCAAATCTTGTTTTCATAACATAAATGGGATAGGTGCAGAGACTCGATGGAAGCTATCCCAACGAGAAATATTACTTTGACTTTAGATCTTATACGTTTATTTATCCAGATAAACAAATATATATATGTATATATTTGTATATTGAAATAGATTCACCAGATAGAAATCTCGGAGATGGATTTATGATTTATTCAAAAAAAAAAAAAAATAATTTTTTATTACTTCTATTTATCCATCCAAACGAAGAATCCTACCACGAATTGATCTATCAAGTGATTGAACGAGGATAAAGATAGAGTCCAGTTTTACATGTTCATTCCAACAACGATGTAAATCGTAGTAAAAAGAAAATCCGTTGGCTTTATAGTAGACCGTGAGGGTTCGAGTCCCTCTACCCCCAGAAATAAAATGAAATTCATTTTATTAGTCAGTAAGGGATCATCCGATAAATAAGGAGGTATTATTATTACTACTTGCTCTCCTTCTTTTTCTTATACTCCGATTGCACCACCAGTAGAATAAAAATGGAATATTTCTACCATTTTATGTTATGTCGGAGTAATTCGAATGACAAAAGCCGGGATAGCTCAGTTGGTAGAGCAGAGGACTGAAAATCCTTGTGTCACCAGTTCAAATCTGGTTCTTGGCATACTCGACGGTAGATGACGCATGCGCGATGAAACGATTAAAAAATCTTAAAAATATTTGTATATTTGTTCATTCGTATACAAAGCCAGAAAGTTCATTTTCAACAAATTTTCGCGTTTTTAGTTTTTTTCTTCATTGCATCTTCTTATTTCTTTTTATCGTATCTCGATCCCGACGAACTTCTCGAGCGAATGTCGAATTGGCTTATGAACTGATAAAATTATCAAAATAAATCGGTGTCAATTATTCCCAATTGAATTTGAGATATTACCATTTACTTTGCATATCATTTATGTTTATGTAGTGAATAGTTCTGCTTAATCCGAGATACATAAATATTCTTTATTTATGTATCTTCGGAACTTTTCCATAGATAGGTAAAATCCATCGAACCTGATAGATAAGAGCGTCACGGAATTTATCTTGAAGAAGTATGAATAATACTTTTATTAATAAGCATCTTGCAGTTCATAAAAATCAGGTACGATATAATCTTTACGTAAGGGCCAACCAATCCAACTATCGGGCATTAATATACGTTTAAGACGTGGATGACTTTCATGAGTAATTCCCAACATATCATAAGATTCCCGTTCCTGAAAATCGGCACTTTTCCAAATCCAAAAAATAGACGGAATTTGGGGATTTTGCCTCGATACAAAAACTTTTATACAGACTTCTTCAGGTTGATCTGCGTCGTCTTGTACTTTCGTGAAGTGATACACACTAGCCAAAAGCCCCCCTGGCGCTACATCATAGGCACATTGAGAACGGAGGTAATTGAACCCATAAACATATAAAGCCACAGCTATAGAAAGCCAATCTTCGGATCTAATTTGTAGGGTTTCTACGCCCTGATAATCAAAACCCAAAGGTCTATGGGCTAATTTCTTCTTTGCTAGCCAAACAGATAATCGGCCCCGTATCTCATCAGTATTTTTCGTAGAAGTATCTAACATATTTATTTTCCCTCCTCCTTTTTCTGAATATCCTTTCCTCTCTCATTTTTGTTTTTCTGAGAAGATATCAAACCTTTCTCTTTCTCAATTATTTGGAGAGGTATTCCCAAAGTAGAATTGAGTTGATACTTATAAAATTGATTATTCAACCGCTCATTATATTGCCCAGTGTGAATAGTAGGTTCAGAACGAAACTGATGTTTCAAGGTCGAATACCTATTCCCTCGTTGAAACTTGGTTTTATCTCCATATGTTTCTTGAGCTACTTTTTTACGAAGTTTTGTTATAGCATCTATAATAGCTTCTGGTTTCGGTGGACAACCGGGTAGATAAATATCTACAGGAATTAATTTATCTACTCCACGAACGGTACTGTAAGAATCTGTACTAAACATACCTCCTGTAATGGTACATGCTCCCATAGCAATTACATATTTAGGCTCAGGCATTTGCTCATACAGCCTCACCAAAGACGGAGCCATTTTCATGGTTACGGTGCCAGCCGTTATTATAAGGTCAGCTTGTCTGGGACTGGATCTAGGTACTAAACCGTAACGATCGAAGTCGAATCGTGAACCAATCAATGAGGCAAATTCGATGAAACAGCAACTAGTACCATAGAGAAGTGGCCATAAACTAGAGAGTCTGGCCCAATTTGAAAAATCATTAAAAGTAGTTAAAAAAATTGAATTTGGTGTTTTTTGATCAAGTAGAGGTGACTCCACAGAATTTATAAGTGACTTCATAGAATTTCCGACCTCATTTCCATAATTAGAATATTTAGAAATTAAGACCATTCCAAGGCTCCTTTTCGCCATGCATAAACTAGACCAATAATTAAAATAAATATAAAAATGAAGGCTTCGATAAAGGCGGATGAACCCAATTCGTTGAAACACATAGCCCATGGATAGAGAAAAACTGTTTCTACATCGAAAATGACAAAAACTAGAGCAAACATATAATAACGGATCTGGAATTGGATCCAAGCATCCCCCGTCGGTTCTATACCTGATTCATAACTAGTCAATTTTTCCGGTCTCTTATTAACAGGTGCTACAATTTTGGAAATAGAAAAAGCTATTATAGGAATGAAACTAGTTATTAGTAAAAAGAGGAAAAAAGAATCATATTTGGCCAGTGGGGACATCAATATACTCCTATAAAATGGATGAAAATATTGAAATAACAAGAAATTCTTCTTTGTCGGGATTTTACCTAACAATAAAATAGAAAATCAATTTTTTTATTCGATCATTTCGAATAACCATAAGAAGAATTATTACATATGATTTAATGAACCTATTACTATATGCCGATCCGACACTATTTGAAGTGAAAGAGATTCGGTTCAATATTTCTTTTTAGTGGCTTCTTCCCAAAAAATAGACAGTTGAATTAACGATTAAATTGGAATAAACAGGAAAAAAATGAAAAAAATATTGTTTGTACCATCCTAAAATTCCATAGATGTTGTCGTAGCACCCATTTGATTTGGGGTTGGAGTGGCTCCATCATTTATTTATAAATATTTGGATAGTAATTAAGTAATAGATTGATCCGAGAGCGAGATGTAAATGGAAACTCAAAATAAATTTCATCATTTTATTTGTCACTTCGTTCGAATACTAGCATAATAAAGGTTCGTGTAATAATTGAAAATTATCTATTGCGTCGGGCAAAATTTAATAAAAACATATCATAGATTATATCTGTCTATATTGTTCATGCAGCGATACGCAATACAATAATAGTTGCTAAATAAAAAGAAAGTAGTTTTCCTCATTTGATACAAAATAGGATAGAACAAAAAAAAAATTGGGATATTATTGAGTACTCTGGCAAATAAAAACTAAAAAAAAAGAATTCTGTTTATTTGAAACATAGAAAAAATCTCAAGATATTCCTAGTTAGTATTACCCCTGATTATAGGCATAGAAATAGGGGGGTATTACCAAATCTATAATAAGATCTATAATAAGAAGTGGAAATATCGCTCGAGGTAGGGGTGGGGCGAATCCACTACTCTACTAAGAAATAGATAGAGAGAGATATCAGTTTTTTAGGTTTAGGGCTATACGGATTCGAACCGTAGACATTCTCGGTAAAACAGTTCGGAAAAATCATTTTTTTTATTAAAAATTCATTCATTTTCATTTGAACCGTTTCAGGAACCCAACATGCAGTTTTTGTTGCATCGGGCTCTCTCACTAACCAACATATAAATCAGTTATTTTGCTATCTTTTTCTTCTGGAGATAATGAAATAGCTCCGTGTGCTTCGATTTTTTCTTCGGAGCAATCCCAAAGTTTTTGAAAAGGTTTTCGATATTGACGTAGGTTTGCTTAATTTAGCATGGATTCACCCAGACTAAGTTTCTACTGCTTAAAGAAATTACGAGACTCTATACACCTTAGAGTTCATGAAGCAAAAAAGTAGAATATCTTGAGGTCCCCGTATTGTCCCCATCATGCTTGGCATTAAATGAATCTTAATTTAACCATATCAACTAAATCGTCAATTATAAAATGTAATTTGCGTTTTCTGTCATGCTACTGTTTTCTCGGATTAATCCGTAGAGTAAGACGAAAATTTTTCACATAAGATTTATTCTGTGAATCGGATGGTCCGATAAATCTTTTTAAAAGCATTGGCGCACGTGTAAACGAGGCGCTCTACCGCTGAGCTATAGCCCTTGCCATTCTTCAATTATAATAGCATAATTGACTATTTATTGTCAAGGTAAGTACCAACAACGAAATAATTATAAATTCATACTATTTATATAACTATATTGCTTGTATCTCCAACAATAGCTACAATATCAATAACCTACTTAACTCAGTGGTTAGAGTATCGCTTTCATACGGCGAGAGTCATTGGTTCAAATCCAATAGTAGGTAATAATTAAAGAATTATTAGATGCCATTTCTTTCTAATGGCATCTAATAATTGTTAGATTCCTCGCAATTCTGATTTGGGTAGAATTTGGGTAAATGGATTCAATTCTATCAAATTCTATTTTTTTCTCTTTCCACTAAAAGAGATATTAATTAGGGACAGGAGAGGGAGGAGTAGCATCGATAGCTTCTAATCGTGCCTTGGCTCTTTTAAGAGCCAAATTAGCTTCAATAACTTGCTTTCTACCTTCAGCTTGGGCTAACTTTTTTTGAGCTATTTGAAAAGTATCCCGAGCCTCTTGTGGATTTATTTCGACAGCTTTCTCCGCCTCATTTACTAGTATAGTCATCTGGTTATTGTCTATCATGGCAAAACCTCCCATCAATGCCATAGTAGACCATTGTCCATTAATTCTTATTTTTAAGATTCCTATATCCAAGGCCGTAAGAAGTGGAGCATGGTTGGGTAATACACCAATTTGACCACTATTTGTAGATAGAATAATCTCTTGAACTTCGGAATTCCAAACAATTCGATTGGGAGCCATTACACGAAGATTTAGGGTCATTTCTTTTTATTAACTCTCCACTTGTAAAGTTGCAGCCTTCGCGGTGGCTTCATCAATATTACCTACCAAATAAAAAGCCTGCTCGGGAAGACCATCTAATTCTCCCGAAAGGATCATTTGAAAACCCTTAATCGTTTCTATAAGACTAACATATTTACCCGGGGAACCCGTAAAAACCTCCGCGACAAAAAAAGGTTGTGATAAGAAACGTTCAATTTTTCGTGCTCTTGCTACGGTTAAGCGATCCTCTTCTGATAATTCATCCAATCCAAGAATAGCTATAATATCTTGTAGCTCCTTATATCGTTGTAATGTTTGCTTAACTCCTTGTGCTGTTTCGTAATGCTCTTCGCCTACAATCCAGGGTTGAAGCATGGTAGAAGTTGAATCTAAAGGATCTACAGCTGGATAAATACCTTTGGCGGCTAAACCTCTTGATAGTACAGTAGTTGCATCTAAGTGTGCAAAAGTTGTAGCAGGAGCTGGGTCAGTCAAATCATCTGCAGGTACGTAAACTGCTTGAATTGAGGTTATAGATCCCTCTTTTGTGGAAGTTATTCTCTCTTGTAGAGTACCCATCTCTGTGCTCAAAGTTGGTTGATAACCTACAGCGGATGGCATTCTACCCAATAGGGCGGAAACTTCCGACCCTGCTTGGACAAAACGAAAGATATTGTCAATAAATAAGAGTACATCTTGCTTATTAACATCCCGGAAATATTCAGCCATGGTTAGAGCAGTTAAACCGACCCTCATACGAGCTCCCGGTGGTTCATTCATCTGACCATAAACTAGTGCAACTTTTGATTCTGAAATATTTTGTTCATTAATAACCTTCGATTCTTTCATCTCCATGTAAAGATCATTTCCTTCACGGGTACGTTCTCCCACTCCACCAAATACAGATACACCGCCATGGGCTTTAGCAATATTGTTAATTAACTCCATGATAAGTACTGTTTTTCCTACTCCGGCTCCCCCAAATAATCCAATTTTTCCCCCACGACGATAAGGAGCCAAAAGATCCACTACTTTGATTCCTGTCTCAAAAATAGATAATTTAGTATCTAATTGTGTAAATGCTGGAGCAGATCTATGAATAGGGAATGTTGTACCAGCATCTACAGGACCCAAATTATCGACGGGTTCCCCGAGAACATTAAAAATACGTCCGAGAGTGGCTTCACCAACTGGAACACTCAGAGGAGCTCCTGTGTCAATAACTCTCATTCCTCTCATTAAACCATCTGTAGCACTCATAGCTACGGCTCTAACCTTATTATTTCCCAATAATTGTTGTACCTCACACGTAACATTAATTTCTTGACCAGCCGTATTTTGGCCCTTTACTATTAAAGAGTTATAAATATTAGGCATTTTACCCGGGGAGAAAGTTACATCTAATACGGGACCGATAATTTGAGTGATACGTCCTACATTCTTGGCAACAAGTGTAGAAATCACAAAAGCACGAGGTTTTTTTTTCATAAAAATTGAGAAGTAGTAGAATTATTTGCTGATCGTACTGGAAAAAATATTTAGTATCAAGTCGATCGTTTAATCACTCATTGAAACTACCACCTTAAAGTCATATTATATATACGAGTAGAGTAGATGGATAAACGAAATGATGGGAGGATTTTAAATCAAATGAAAAACGGATCCTGTATAATCATATATATATGCGAAAAGTGATGCATAAGCATAATTATTTTGATTGACTCAATAATTTTATAATGACTCAATAACTATAACTTCATAATGAGTTTCCGGCTGTTCCATCTCCTCCAGCCATACCAATACTGAGTCTTTTGACTCCTTATCAATTAGTTTAACATCCAAAAGGTTACGCGGTCAATGCCTCAAAGAAAGTGAGGAAAAAAAGGAATGGAAATGACTAACTGGGTTGCATAAAATAGGAGAAATAATATACAATAATACTGTTTTATCATATTTTAGAGGGATAACTCCGTCTAACAATAGGCAAGAGTCTATTAACAAACAAGTTTCTTCTTTTATAGAAGACTTCTATAGAAGATTTTATTTGTCGAGCAGACCCCATCCTTGCAAGAGTTATTAATTGAGTTGTAGGGAGGACCTATGTCACCACAAACGGAGACTAAAGCAGGTAGTGGATTTAAAGCTGGTGTTAAAGATTACAGGTTGACTTATTACACCCCGGAGTATGTTGTCAAAGATACCGACATTTTGGCAGCATTTCGAATGACTCCTCAACCTGGAGTACCACCCGAGGAAGCAGGAGCTGCAGTAGCTGCGGAATCTTCCACCGGTACATGGACTACCGTTTGGACCGATGGACTTACCAGTCTTGATCGTTATAAGGGTCGATGCTATGATATCGAGCCTGTAGCTGGAGAAGAAAATCAATATATTGCTTATGTTGCTTATCCTTCAGATTTATTCGAAGAAGGTTCTGTTACCAACTTATTTACTTCTATTGTAGGTAATGTTTTTGGATTCAAAGCTCTACGAGCTCTACGTCTAGAGGATTTACGGATTCCCCCATCTTATACTAAAACTTTCCAAGGTCCACCTCATGGTATCCAAGTTGAGAGAGATAAATTAAACAAATATGGTCGTCCCCTATTGGGATGTACTATTAAACCAAAATTAGGTCTATCTGCTAAAAACTATGGCAGAGCAGTATATGAGTGTCTTCGTGGTGGACTTGATTTTACGAAAGATGATGAAAACGTCAATTCTCAACCTTTCATGCGTTGGAGAGATCGCTTCCTATTTGTGGCAGAAGCTATTTATAAATCCCAGGCTGAAACAGGTGAAATCAAGGGTCATTACTTGAATGCTACTGCAGGTACATGCGAAGAAATGATGAAGAGAGCGGCATTTGCTAGAGAGTTAGGAGCACCTATCATCATGCATGACTATCTGACAGGTGGTTTCACTGCAAATACTACTTTGGCTCATTATTGCCGAGATAATGGTCTACTTCTTCATATTCATCGCGCAATGCATGCAGTTATTGACCGACAAAAAATTCATGGTATGCACTTCCGTGTATTAGCTAAAGCATTACGTTTATCTGGTGGGGATCATATCCACGCCGGTACTGTAGTGGGTAAACTTGAAGGGGAACGTCAAGTAACTCTGGGATTTGTTGATCTACTTCGTGATGACTATATCGAAAAAGACCGAAGCCGTGGTATTTATTTCACCCAAGACTGGGTTTCTTTACCAGGTGTTTTACCTGTAGCTTCGGGAGGTATTCATGTTTGGCATATGCCTGCTCTAACTGAAATTTTTGGGGATGATTCCGTATTACAGTTTGGTGGAGGAACTCTGGGACATCCTTGGGGGAACGCACCTGGTGCAGTTGCTAATCGAGTTGCTCTGGAAGCTTGTGTACAAGCCCGTAATGAGGGACGTGATCTTGCTCGTCAAGGTAATGAGATTATTCGCGAAGCTGCCAAGTGGAGTCCCGAACTAGCCGCTGCTTGTGAAGTATGGAAAGAAATCAAATTTGAGTTTGACACGATCGATACTGTTTGACATAGTTTATATTTCACAATTTCATTTCAGTGATTTCGTCTGTCTACCCCCCCCCCCCCCCCGGGGGGGGGGGGGATGGACAAAATCACCAAAATAAATGTGTTTTTATATTTCCTAATCATACAGATCGTTGATTTCTTCCAAAATTTGTCAACCCCCGGTACTAAGGAATAGAAAAAATTTGATAGATTTTACATCTAATAGGGTTTTGTAGCTCAGTGGATTAGAGCCCATGGTTCCGAACCATGAAGTCAAGGGTTCGAATCCCTTCTGAACCATTGAAAAAAAAAATGGAATATATTTTGATCTTTTATCTACCCTTTTATCCTATTCATTTCTTTTTAATTGCGAATTTTTCTAATAGAGAAGAAGGATCTATTATAAAATCAATGGGAGGAGCTAATCCCGATTCGACAAATGGAATTAAGAATCGAGTTTTATTTAATTAAGTAAAAAATAAAAAAATAGATTTTTTCTTCTTCCTCTTTCTTCATCCTTCGAATATCCAAATTTTGTAGTCGATCGCGGAGGAAAATGAAAAAAAAAAATAAGGAGGAGAAGTTTATGTCTTTGATGAATTGGTTTGAAGACAAACGCCGATTTGGTGGATTAATCGGAGCCCTCATCGAAAAAGCTACTAAGGGTTATATTCTTAGTGAGAAAGAAAGAGACAAATATATTAAAATTGATACTACTAAAGGATTATGGACTCGATGTGATAATTGCGAGAACATGCTTTATGTTAGATTTTTGAGACAAAACAAACGTATTTGTGAAGAGTGTGGATATCATTTGCAAATGAGTAGTACAGAAAGAATCGAACTTTTAATTGATCGTGGGACTTGGCATCCTATGGATGAAGATATGATTGCTCGAGATGTTCTCAAATTTTCTGATGAAGATTCGTACAAAAATCGTATTATTTTTTATCAAAAAAGAACGGGTTTGACTGATGCTATTCAAACGGGTACAGGAAAATTAAATGGGACTCCTATTGCTCTTGGAGTTATGGATTTCCAATTTATGGGAGGTAGTATGGGTTCTGTAGTGGGTGAGAAAATTACTCGTCTTGTTGAATATGCTACCAAAAAATCTATGCCGTTAATTATTGTGTGTTCCTCTGGAGGAGCACGTATGCAGGAAGGAACTTTGAGTTTAATGCAAATGGCTAAAATTTCTTCCGTTTTACAGATTCATCAAGCTCGGAATAATTTATTATATATAGCTATTCCTACATATCCTACAACAGGCGGAGTTACTGCTAGTTTTGGTATGTTAGGGGATATCACCATTGCCGAACCCAAAGCATATATTGCATTTGCAGGTAAGAGAGTGATCGAACAGACATTACGTCAAAAAATACCTGATGGTTTTCAAGTTGCTGAATCTCTATTCGATCATGGTTTACTTGATTTGATCGTTCCACGTAACCTTCTAAAAGGCGTTCTGAGTGAAATATTTGAACTTTATGGTTCAGCCCCCCATATCCGTAGGGAATGTAACCATTCCTTTTCCGGATAAAATTTTCCCCATATTTTTTTAATACCTTCATTTTTTGTTTCAATTTCTTAATGAAAATGAAAAAAGTATTTCCAATCTGGTTCTTGGTCATTCTTTCTATATGTTATAATTTCTGCATATTGGAAAAAAGTTACATATTAATATGATTCGATACATCGTTTGATATAACTCCATGACTACTCATTTCTGATAAATGAAGAAAAAAATAAAGAAGGAATTTATATAATCATAAGAAATGTATATTCACATATTTCCCATAAAGAAGGTATAATCAAGTTCCTCATTTTGTTTTATAATAACTCCTTTTTTTTTACAAATAATATCACTAGAGGTAATTTTTTTATGACAGCTTCTTACTTACCTTCCATTTTTGTGCCTTTAGTAGGTCTGGTTTTTCCAGCAATTACAATGGCTTCTCTCTTTATATATATCGAACAAGACGAAATAGTTTGATTTCTGATATATCTGATACAATGGAAATTCTAATGGAATTATCTGAGCAATAAAATGATCTAAGTATGGTTTAATCACCGGATTATGAGGCAGTAAAAATATCTGTATCTTGAATAAAATCCAGAGTTTGAATATATTTCTTCTTTCTAGAGATAAATATATTCAGACTTGATTGTATTATCATCCCCCTTCCCCTAATGAATATGACTAGTATCGGTGAAAAAACTAATAAGTATTAAGAAGGTAAGTATGAGGAAATACGTATTTATTTCTAATAGATTGATACGGATATTTGTTTCCAAATGAAAAAAAAAAACTCCGAATGTTTTGGCTGTTCCATTGTCTAAAATTTAGCAAAATACAGGAGACTTCATTTGTTATGGTTATGAATTGCCAATCTGAATGGCTTCGAGTAGAACCCATAATAGGATCTCGAAGAATAAGTAATTTTTGTTGGGCGTGCATTATTTTACTAGGTGCTTTAGGATTTTTTCTTGTTGGAATTTCTAGTTACTTTGGTCGAGATTTGATACCTCTCTTATCATCTCAACAAATTCTTTTTGTCCCTCAGGGAATCATAATGTGCTTCTATGGTATTGCCGGTCTATTCCTCAGCTTTTATTTGTGGTGTACAATTCTGTGGAATATAGGTAGTGGCTATAATCAATTTGATAAACGAGAAGAGATGGTTCATCTCTTTCGTTGGGGATTCCCTGGAGGAAATCGTCGTATTCGTATCCAATTTTTCATGAGGGATATCCAAGCAATACGTATGGAAGTCCAAGAAGGTATTTATCCCCGTCGAATTATTTATATGAAAATAAGGGGTCAACGCGATGTTCCTATAATTCGTATTGGAGAGGATTTAACCCTAAGAGAAATGGAAGAAAAAGCTGCGGAGTTGGCTCGCTTTCTGCACGTATCAATTGAGGGACTCTAAACCCTGTTCCGAATATCATTTCGAAAAAATGGAAGATTAAAAAAAGAAGGATAGATATTTCTTCGGTCGAAATGGAAAGAAAAATTTTTTTTGGGGGGATCCGAAACAAAATAAAAAAAATTATATTGTTTCTTCTAGTGAAGCATGAGTAGCACCTATGAAATCATACTGGGCACAATTTTATTGTTGGTTATCAAACACTCCGTATCGTTCTTTAGAAAGGGCTTATGAAGCGAGCAAACGGATACGATATATAAAGAAAGATTACATGTCCTATAAAGATATGGTTTCATATCCTAGACGATTTTGGCAAGCCATGTTGCTATATATGAATACGAAATTGAATAATTATATATTCATCATATATTGGAGCCTCTCGGAATGTAAAATTAGCTTGTACTTGTTGAATCTTCCGAATAATTTATTATTTATTATAACAAAGACATTTCCATTTCTTTTTTCAAAAAAAGCCAAAGCTATTGGTGAATTTATATCTTTCGCTCATTCGAAGCAACAGTCTCTCATTTTTCCACAATTTCATCGTCGCGAGGTTTGGAATAACTCCTCAAATTTTTTCTCTTTATTTCTTTCCAATTCTTTAGAAAGAATCATGAGAAAAACTAATAAAAGAGAGATACAAGATAAGTTTGATTACGCAAATAATTTAAAAAAGAAACCTTATTTCATTTCGAATGATTCGATCAAAAAATATTCGAGAAGAATTAGACGAATGAATAAAAAATTAGCTTGGATTGAAGCAACCCTAAATGATTTAGATACTTGGAAACAATACTATTCCCTTTCTGCTTCTTCCTCTGAAATGGGGGGAACTTCGGAAAATCCTTCTTATTTTTTTAATTCTAAAAATTCCAAAGATTCCGTAGTTACTGCAACGGCTTACGAATCTATAGGTCTCGTACCTCGTTCCATAACCCGCACTTTGTCTGGATTTCAGACGGAGCTAACGGGTCAATCGAGTTCATTAGTACTCCAAGAATTTCGGGTAGCTAAATACCAAGCGTTAGCTTCTCTACAATATATGGGATGTTTACTATTACTTCCTTGGGGACTTTCCATTCTTATAAAAGAGTGGTTCCTAGAACCTTGGGTTAAATTATGGTGGAATACCGGTCAATTCCATATTTTTATTAATTCTTTCCAAGAAGAAATAGCACTGAAACGTCTTCAGGAAGTAGAGGAACTTGTTTGGTTGGATAAAGTAATGGCGAATTCCTCGGAGATACAATCACAAGATCTTGATATAGAGATTCACGAAAAAACAATTCAATTGGTAGAAACATACAATGAGCATAGTATTCAGACTATTCTACAACTATTAACAGATACTATCTGCTTTGCTACTTTGAGTGCTTCATTTCTCTTAGGTAAAGAAAGACTCGCTATTTTAAATTCTTGGATTCAAGAATTATTTTATAGCCTGAATGATACAATGAAAGCCTTTTTCATTCTTTTATTAACCGATTTATGCATCGGATTCCACTCACCCCATGGTTGGGAAATAGTAATAGGTTCGTTTTTAGAACATCTGGGATTTGCTCGTAACAAACATATAATATCTTGTTTTGTTTCAACTTTTCCAGTTATTTTAGATACAGTTCTTAAATATTGGATTTTTCGTCATTTAAATCGTATATCTCCTTCTATTGTGGCGACTTATCATACGATGAATGAATGAAAAAATCATTTTGGAATAACGAAGTGGTTTTTCTAACCATTACTTTTTTTATTTGACTTTGGGTACCAATCACTAAAAAGAGTAAAATACTTCCGGTTTCTTACCTTTGTTGTTACTACAATGGGCAGAGTCATAAATGGGGGGTAGCTACAATAACTGGGATGCTGAAGGCACCTTACTTGTGGAAATTTTTGAAACAATAATCAAACTATGCAAAACAAAAATATTAGTCACTGGCTAAAAGAATGGGTGATTCGATCTATTTCGGTCTTGATCATAACGGGAATAATAGCTTGGCCGTCCATTTCCGAGGCATATCCTATTTTTGCACAGCAAGGTTATGAAAATCCCCGAGAAGCAACTGGTCGTATCGTATGCGCTAATTGTCATTTGGCCAAAAAACCTGTAGATATCGAAGTTCCACAGTCTGTACTTCCGGACACGGTTTTTGAGGCTGTCGTTAAAATACCTTATGATACACAAATAAAACAAGTTCTTGCTAATGGTAAAAAAGGAGCCTTAAATGTAGGAGCGGTTCTTATTTTACCCGAGGGATTTCAATTAGCCCCTCCTGATCGTATTCCTCCCGAAATAAAAGAAAGAATAGGTAATCTTTATTTTCAATCCTATAGTCCTGATAAAAAAAATATTCTTGTGGTAGGTCCGGTTCCTGGTAAAAAGTATAGTGAAATTGTCTTTCCTCTCCTTTCGCCAGATCCTTCGGCTAATAAAGAAGCTCATTTCTTGAAATATCCAATATATGTGGGTGGTAATAGAGGAAGAGGGCAAATTTATCCCGATGGGAGTAAGAGTAATGATACCGTCTACAACGCTTCAGCTACAGGTAAAGTCAATAAAATTATACGTAAAGAAAAAGGTGGATACGAAATAACTATTGATAATGCATCAGATGGTCGTCAAGTGATTGATATTGTACCTCCAGGACCAGAACTTATTATTTCAGAGGGTGAATCAATTAAGGTAGATCAGCCTTTAACCAATAATCCCAATGTAGGTGGTTTTGGTCAAGGAGATGCAGAAGTAGTACTTCAAGATCCTTTACGTGTTCAGGGTCTTTTGCTCTTTTTTGCATCAGTTATATTGGCACAAATCTCTCTAGTACTTAAGAAGAAACAATTCGAAAAAGTTCAATTAGCTGAGATGAATTTTTAATTCTACGGATTTATCGATAAAAAAAAAGGTGGAATCGAAGCGTTTGATTAATAGAAAATTTATCCCTTATTGATGGCTACTGCAATGAAATCGAATTTGGTTTTTATATACCATATAGTTCCTACAGAAACTCAAAATTTCGAGTATTCTTATTTCTCCCCCTTATTAAGAGAAATTTCGAATCATTGGGGATACTCATCGGAAGTTACTATTTCTAGAGGAATGGCTCGACAGACACTAATGCATATATTTCAACTCGCTGAAGGATCCTATCTCTTCCATATATATCATAATTATAATAATTTATCTTTCTCCATCGGAGAGAAAGAAAAAAGAATGGGTGTCCCAATTGGAAGAAATTTATCATAGGTAATTATTAGAAATATCACCATTTTTTTTTTGTAATTCCCAACAAGGAATAGGGAGTACTTACCAAATGAAAATGGGGAATATTCTTGATTTTTCCTATTTTATTAATAAATCACCAAAAAAAGGTTTTTCGTATATACTTTTCGAAAAAATTCTGACTTCCAAAAAATGGAAAGCCAATGGATTATATATTATACATATGGCTCGTATTACTTATCGCGAAAATTCATCATAATTTTCAATCAAACTTTTCCTTTCGGAATGGCTTTGGAATGGCTTATTTCGAAAAAACAAATATATTTTTTCTTGACCTACATTTTCGAAACTTAAATTAATGAGAAAATTTATAAATCCATTGTAATTATTTCTTTCTATTCAATTTACGAAATTTTTTTATTTATTCATTCAAAAAAAAGGAAGGGTTTGAAAAATAAAGAAAAATTTATTTTTTTCTTTTTTTTTTTTTAGCATATGGGGAAAACATTATTAAATTTATCACATAAATTTAATAATGTTTTCCCCATCTTTTTATTATCCCCCCCACTCAGGAGTGGAAGGAGAGAAGGATCGAATAATTCTATCCAATCCTAGTATTTGATATATCTCCCATTTCGACATATGTTATTTTTCTGTACGTCCAAATCTTACTCAATTACTTACTATAAGGATGAACCTAATCCAGAATATGAACCATAGAAGAAGATACCTACTAAACCAATTACAAGGATACCAGCTACAGTACCTATTAACCACAAAGGAATCCTTCCGGTGGTATTAGCCATTTATTTCACTCCCTTTTCAATTTCATTAGGTAGTCGCGACTCGGGACATAGACAGTCACAAATACTAAGGATTTGAATTTATTCCAAATGAGGCAAAGAAGCTCTTGCTATAACTAATTGAAAAAATAATTAGAAAATAAAACAGCCAGTACGAAAATGAGTAACAATCCCCAATAGAGGCTGGTACGATTTAATTCCACACTTTGTTTGTTTGGGTTTGGTTGTGTCATAGTTCTACGCTCCAAATAGAGTTTATCGTTGGATAAACTGCATTGCTGATATTGATCCCAAGAAGAAAACTGTAGGTACGGCCAGGCCGTGAACGGCCAACCACCTAACTGTGAAAATTGGATAAGTCCTATCTATAGTCATTAGTACCTCCTAAAAAGATCTAGTAAATTCATCAACTTGTCCCAGCGAATTGAAACGACCAGTAATTAAAGGAACTTCTTGTCGGCTTTCTGTAAAATATTCATTCGGCCGAGGGCTTCCAAACACATCGTAAGCCAAACCTGTGCTAACAAATAACCAACCTGCAATAAACAGGGAAGGTATAGTGATACTGTGGATCACCCAGTATCGAATACTAGTAATAATGTCAGCAAAGGGACGCTCTCCCGTATTTCCAGACATGGTTAGCTCCATATATTTTTGTGGGGTCAAGGGGGGAATAATCCCATAGGAGATAGAAGCCAGGGGATATAAAATCTACCGGAATCTTTCTCAGTCCTTGTTAGATTATCAATGTTATACCGAGGGTATCTCTGAAGCATACTAGACCAGTATATCCGGCGTTCTTTTGACACAGCAAGACAAATAAAAAATAAATGGGATAAGCTAAATACCTCGATTTTCTTTCCGTCGGCTTTGTTTGGCTAACCCAATCAATATTTAATGAAACCAGTGACTTAAAAGGAAAATGATTTCGTATGGCTCGAGAAAAGTTTGAACGTACAAAACCTCATGTAAATATTGGAACAATCGGGCATGTAGATCATGGAAAAACTACTTTAACAGCAGCCATTACAATGGCTTTAGCTGCTATGCGTGGATATACTGCCAAAAAAGACGATAGAATTGATATAGCTCCAGAAGAAAAAGCAAGGGGTATTACGATTAATACCGTTCATGTAGAATATGAAACTTCCCTCCGACATTATGCTCACATAGATTGTCCCGGTCACGTAGATTACGTAAGAAATATGATTACCGGTGCTGCACAAATGGATGGTGCCATCTTAGTAGTATCAGGGGCCGATGGACCTATGCCACAAACCAGGGAACATATCCTCCTGGCCAAGCAAGTAGGTATTTCTAATATCGTAGTTTTTTTAAACAAAGAAGATCAAATTGATAATGAGGAATCGTTGAAGTTGGTAGAATTCGAAGTACGCGAAATTTTAAGTTACTATGAATTTCCGGGAGAGAAGATTCCTGTAGTGTCAGGCTCTGCTTTAATTGCTTTAGAAAGTCTCACTGAAAATCCTAATTTAAAAAGAGGTACTAATAAATGGGTTGACAAAATTTATGACTTAATGGATCAAGTAGATATTCATATTCCGATACCCAAACGTAGAATAGATAAACCCTTTCTTATGGCTGTAGAAGATGCTTTTCCCACTAAAGGTCATGGAACTATAGTTACGGGGCGTATAGAAAGAGGAATTATTCGGGTAGGAGAAACTGTAGAAATAGCTGGATTAAGAGGAAGTCATAGTACCGTTGTTACAAGTCTAGAAATGTTCCAAAAAACTCTTGAGGAAAGTATTGCTGGAGATAATGTAGGAATATTACTCGGGGATGTGCAAAGAAAAAACATACGACGTGGAATGATAATTGCTAAGCCTGGAACCGTAAAATCCCATATTCGATTTGAAGCACAGGTCTATATTCTTCGGAAAGAGGAGGGAGGACGCCATTCCCCTTTTTTTCCGGGATATCGTCCCCAATTTTATATTCGTACTATTGTTGTAACTGGTAAAATTGAATCATTCCAATATGCTTCTTCGGGTGAAAAAACACGAATGGTTATGCCGGGTGACCATATAAAAATGGTGGTAGAGTTGGTTCAACCTGTAGTTATTGAAAAGAAAATGCGTTTTGCAATTCGTGAGGGGGGCCACACAGTAGGAGCTGGTGTTGTATCTGGGTTACTTCATTAAATCAGAGACAGATGGAATAATACGAATATTTCGAATGGTTCAAGAAGAAAAAAATGGCATATAGTTTCTTCTTCATTTTCTACCTTCTTCTTATTTATTGATTATTGTAAACAAAAAGATTTTCTACTATTTCTAATATACTTTCTGTTCGATGGGGTGACGAATAGCAATAGTAATAGATATAAAAATTGGATATTTAAGTGTTGTAACAATAGTTACTTCTCATTTTTTTATTCTATCCCTTTTTTTTGCGATAAAAACCATAGGTAATTACTTCGTAAGGGTGTATACTAAACTTGTTATATTGACACTAGGATTTTTTTCATGCTTACTACAATCAGCTATTTTGTACTTCTAATTGCCGCTCTAATTTCAGCTTTGGTTTTATTTATTGGTTTGAATAAGATACAACTCATATAGGAAAAGGAAAACTCGTAAAAGTTCCGATAATCTCATTGTATTTCTCAATCCAATTAAAGGTTATTGGGATTAACAACAAACTTAGTCAGTTTCTAACTCTGTCCCTCTTAGTTAAAAAAAAATGGTTGAAGCTTTACTGTCTGGAATTGTGCTGGGGTTGATTCCAATAACTCTAGCTGGATTATTCGTAACGGCTTATTTACAATATCGGCGTGGTGATCAATTAGATCCCTGATCAAATATTAAGTTATATTTATTATTTCTATTGTAGGCCTCCCTAAAAAAAATAGGGAGGTCCGAAATAGATAAATTCCCATTTTTTTTTGTTTATCATTCCCCTCCCATTTCTTTTTATAATCACGCCCTGTAGGATTTGAACCTACGACATCAGGTTTTGGAGACCTGCGTTCTACCGAGCTGAACTAAGAGCGCTTCTTTACATCAAAGAAATATAAATATAATTTCGGATCAAATTGAAACTTAGAGATATTACGAATTCAGCGGGAAAAAATGATTCATAATATAGAGTTCAGGGTAGGGATGACAGGATTCGAACCTGCGACATTTTGTACCCAAAACAAACGCGCTACCAAGCTGCGCTACATCCCTCCCATTTGCTATTTCCTTATTTGCTGTAATTGTATCTTATTCGTAGCTTTTTGCCTATACCTTCTCATTTTATTTACTCTATTTCATTTACTCCCGACTTTTAAAAATTTTAATGAAATTGTTACAACACTTGGAAAATAAGATGTACTATAGTAATTTGGTGGAACAAAAAAAAATATAATACATATTTCCCTTTTTTTCGTCCAATTCCTCCTCCTCCAATCATTGGTAATCGATCACTCAGTTTGTTGGTACCATTTCATCCATATAAATCTATCCGTATAAATAAAACCCATTCTATATGATGTGCCATTGTATATGATGTGTATTAAATAATCAAAATATCGTTTTTTTCATTAAATTTAGGAAAAAGAATTATTTGGGATAAAATAAGTTTAATAAAATATAGATCAAAGATTGAATTAATTATTTCACAATTCTTCGTCAATCTATCCCGGAATGGAATAAAAATAGTGAGATAAAAAAGAAATTGGTGGGATTTAATATAATACCGATTAATTATTTAAATGGTTCGAAAAAGATAAACTAGAAAGTGTTCAATTAATCTTTTCTTTTGAAATTTGATTTCGTTACGCATATTTTTTTTTGTAAAGAACACCGAAAAAACTATATTTAGATATATTTATAAAGGAGAAATTCACAATGCAAGATGTCAAAACATATCTTTCTACGGCGCCCGTACTAGCTACATTATGGTTCGGATTTTTGGCTGGCTTATTGATAGAAATCAATCGCTTTTTTCCAGATGCTTTAATTCTTCCATTTTTTTAAATAACAAAAAAAGATTTTTTTGTTATCTCTATCTGAAGTTAATGGGACTCTAACGTTCAATTGATTTAATTAACCAATGGAATGATTAGATGAAATTGAAATATCGGGGGGCATTAATTCGAATAAAAAGAGGAAGAGAAGAGAAATATCCTATACAAAGATTGAATCTGGGACTCTATTTGCGAAATTATATTCATGGGTTGCAATCGTAATAAAAATAAAAAAAATTATTATTATTATTACTAGAATTCGCTAAAAGATCCGGGAATTAATTGATTGATCTTCTTTGCTAGAACCTTATGCTTTTCTTTTTCTAAGCATAAAATCTTATAGGTTTTACAAATATAATATCTAAAATGGGATTATGGCTAAGAATAAAGATGTAAGAATAACAATTACTTTGGAATGTATTGATTGTGCCCAAGATAGTGAGAAAAAAAAAATAGGTGTTTCTAGATATACCACTCGGAAAAATCGTCGTAATACGCCTATTCGATTGGAACTGAAAAAATATTGCCCCTATTGTGGTAGGCATACCATCCATAAAGAAATAAAAAAATAAATAGCATTTAGAGGTTTATGAAACAAGCCATAAATAAATCCAAACGATCTTCTCGTAGACGTCTGCCACCAATTAGATCGGGTGAAATAATTGATTATAAAAATATAAATCTGCTTCGCAGATTTATTAGCGAACAGGGAAGAATCCTATCTAGACGAATGAATAGATTGACTTCGAAACAACAACGCTTAATGACTATTGCTATTAAACGAGCTCGGGTTCTAGCCTTACTACCTTTTCTCAATAATGAAAATTGATTCGATCTTTTATTCTATTACTACTAATAATAAGTAAGATAATAAGTAAGAATAATTTCATATATTTTTCATCTCATAAGAAGGAAAACCTTTTCGACTTGACTTCCCCGGAGTGATTATACTCCGAGGAAGTTATTTTCGTACCTCCAGTTTACCTTTATTTATTGGTTCGTTTCATAATTGTAGAGAAGCAATCATTATCTAATATAGCCATCTGTGCAAGCATTTTGCGATTCAGAAGCACTTGGTTTTGATACAAATCTCGAACTAATTTGTTGTAGGAGATTCCACTACCTTGAGCTGCCGCATTGATTCGAGCAATCCATAAACGGCGAAAATCTCTTTTTCGCCTACTTCTATCTCGATGAGAGGAAGCCAGAGCCCTCATTCCTTGCTGATTAGCAGTTCGAAATAATTTCGAATGGGCTCCCCGAAATCCTGATGTAAGTGTAAAAATAAATCTCCGTCGTTTCCGAGCTACATACCCACGTTTAACTCTAGTCATTGATATCTACTCTCGCAAATTACTAAATAGTTTTAATAAAAAATAAAAAAATAATTTATTCTATGTTTTTTCCCTTCCTCCTCTTCCGAGCCAGGTAGGGCTTATCCACAAATACAATATTTTTCTCATTTTGTTTTTATTCCGTCACTGAATAAAAATAATAAAAACATCTACTTTATTATATTTATTTCTGGAATAATAATTCGGACACTGAATAAAAATAATAAAAACATCTACTTTATTATATTTACTTCTGGAATAAGAATTCGGAATAATAGGGTTTCGATAAGTAAAAAAATAGGTTGTTTAAATCACTGTTATTTCTTCAATGAAGGAAAGAGGCATAACCATATATTTATGTATATATGGATAGATAATAGATAGAGAGAGTTCAATCTATTTGAAGTAATAAGATCTGACTAACTTTTCTGATGTAGAAAGTAAGGATTCCACTGGCTTTTGCTGCTGCAACCTTCCTAGCCATTATTTCTTATGGGTTGAAAACCCTCCCAGTAAGGAATGGGACCTTAAATAAAAAAATAATGGATTCCATCGTTTCTATGGTTCCTACTTCAACGGTGAGGTCCTCTCTATATGCCGGAGCCTGAGAATGTCATCGGTTATTTGTATAATTTCCAATTTATAGCTCTGTTTTATCTACCAAATAGAAGGTCTCACTATATGTAATGAAAGACTTCTCCATCCAGTAACGACACGTTATTTCGAGGGTTTGCTGGACAGCTGACCCTATCAATCCGTTTTTGCATCGATATAACTCATTTTTCTTCCTAAATTTCGTTGCATCTTTTTTTTTCTCGCTTAACGGATCGATGACCCACCAATACCATTGAGAAATTGCTTTTTTCACCCCACATCGAGATAATTGGATTCGCACCGATGGGAACCACAAATTTCATTTACCGTATAGGTAATTGATAGATCGAGACTCTACCATAACAAAAGAGTTCTTCCGCCATACCGATCCCTATTTATTATTTTGAAGTTTCTAATCCAAACGAGTCGCACATACACCCTAGTACATACTCCTCTACGCTGAGGACATCCCCGAAGAGCTGGAGATTTTGTTCTATTTTCTACCGGTTGTCTTCGATTCCTGATTAATTGTTGAATAGTAGGCATTTTCCGTCGTATGCAGAATTTATCGGTTCGGATTAATCCCAACCATAAGAAATTATTATAAATTTTTCAATTAGACTTTGCTTTTGTACGAATCCGGTACTAATGAGAAAGTTAGATTAGTGCAATATTTCAATAAATCTTTCTAGAATTTATTTTCCCACTTCCTTTTATCCCGGGCGGGGCCCAACCAAACTAATAGTCATTTATTCCCAATTTCAATCGCTCATTTTTCGGTGGGGATACATACAATATCATTTCATAGATCCAAAATTTCTTTTTTTTCTTCAAGAATTTGGAGCATTTTCTATAGCTACAAGATCAACAATACCATAAACTTTTGCTTCTTTTGCCGACATAAAAACGTCTCTTTCCATATCTTCGGAAATAATCCATAGAGGTTTACCCGTTCTTTGTACATAAACCTTGGTGATGCAGTCGCGAAGTTTTAAGACTTCTTCTGCTTCCATAATACATTCCCCCGCTTGTCCGTCATAATAAGAACTAGCAGGTTGATGAATCATTACCCTACTAATCTAATACCTTTTTTTTCGTATTTTCTACAAAAAAGGAGTTCGATGAACTGTACAAGCATTTTTTTATGCATACAGCTCCAAAACAAATAAGGGAAAAATCTAGTCAAGAGATGACGCAAACTTTTTCAATTTCGCATATCTCCGGAACCTATTTCGGATAACTGAACCACTCATATATATACCATTTTGTTCTTTTTACTAAATACTATAATGGTTCCATTGCTTCGGATATTTTCCTATTTAGCAATCCCAAAGTTTCTTTCAGAAATAAAGCCAAATGGAAAAATGGCTATAAATCCATTTTCTTTTTTAGAAGATCGATTATTCATTATTTATTGAGGATCAAATAAAACGGGGAGTTTATAACGCTAGAATAAACTGGTAAAAAATGGAATCAAAAAAGAATAGTTATTGTTATTTAACTACCTCGAGATAAAGAGTTTTCTCTACAATATTTATATCGAGGTCTGTATGTCATGCTACTATTACCTCTCGCTCGGCGCAGACATTTCTCCCTTGATCGAACAAAAAGAAGCATTGGCGCAAAGCGTGGGGCAGCGCTATACGTTTAGTGATTTCTCCCCCAGTTAGGATGAAAGATCCCATAGAAGCAGCCAATCCCATGCAAATTGTGTGTACATCCGGTACTACGAATTGCATAGCATCATAAACAGATATTCCAGCTAATACTGCTCCACCAGGAGAGTTAATATATAAATACATGTCTTTGCTTTCGTCTTCCCCATTCAGGTACATCATAATACCAATGAGTTGATTTGCGATTTCGTCATCTACATGCTGACCCAGAAAGAGTAATCTTTCGCGATAGAGTCGATTGATTGGAATAGATCGATAAATCCTCTTTCTCTGGAACCGTACAAGTTTCTTTAGAAGCATACGGCTCAAGCGGTTCAAATAAAAAAGTAATTTATTTTTTCCTAAAAAAAAAATAAAAACTTTCACATTCTTTTTATTTTTCGATAAACCCTTTTTTTTACCACCCTCAGTTCGAGTTTGTCTCTTTCTACAGTTTCACTAACCGAACTACTTGTTAACTAATACGGGGTTTTTCTTTTCGTTATTTCCGTTATAGCAATATTTTCTTGTTTATAAATAGGTTCCTAACTAAATCTTTAGGTTTATGCTCTACCTCGGTAAAAACTATCCGATCCTTACTTGCACATATAGGACAAGCAAAGGTATTACCTTTTTCTTATTTTCTATTCCAGAAACAAATTATTCCCAGTTTTATTGGTATTTATTTTGACTGAAATCCCATTAATTATTGAGTCTATAGTTCCAATGAGGCCTGAAAACTCTATTTGTTTGAGCTAACCATAGAAATCCGAGATTAATAATTTTTTTTTACTTAATCCCTCTCATCATATCATAACCTCACGCTCTGAAATATTGATGATCCAATCAATCTTGGGTGAGATAAAGACATCTAAATCGGAAAAGACGATGGATAGTTTCCATATAACCGGAGATATTTGACAAGTCGCACTATACGTCAATCCAAACAGCATCTTCTTCTCCAGGGAGCCTAAAAGGCACTTTTGGAACACCAATGGGCATTTTATTTCTGATATATTGGATGAAACCCTTCAATGGTAAAGCGTAATGAATCAAGGTAAAGCGTAATGAATCAATAAAAAATGAATAATTAAGTCTTCATCTTTTTTTTACGATATAATTATAGCATATGTAATCTATATATATAAAGTACTTTATTTCCATCTTTTTCTCACCCCCCCCCCGAGGTTTTTTCGTTCCCACTATAAACTGAATGGGACCAATCTCTGCATTGTTATATGAAACATATAAATGCTAAACTATTTCTGTTTGTCTTTATTAACAAGAATAAAACTGATGCCTCGATTTCTATTTATTCCCCATCATCGAGAAAGGTAAAACTTCTCAGATAATGAAATATTGGTTTAATCCTGTTACGGTATAGTCCCCGATGAATGCGAAAAAGTTACATAGTCTCTACTTCTCTTTGAGAAAGGGGTATATCTCCATGGGTTTACCTTGGTATCGTGTCCATACTGTCGTATTAAATGATCCTGGCCGTTTAATTGCTGTACATTTAATGCATACAGCTTTGGTTTCCGGCTGGGCTGGTTCTATGGCCCTGTATGAATTAGCCGTTTTTGATCCGTCCGATCCTATTCTTGATCCGATGTGGAGACAAGGTATGTTTGTTATACCTTTTATGACTCGTCTAGGAATAACAAAATCCTGGGGGGGCTGGAGTATTACCGGAGAAACTGTAACTAATGCAGGTCTTTGGAGTTATGAAGGTGTGGCCGCAGTGCATATTGTATTATCAGGTTTGCTTTTCTTAGCAGCTATCTGGCACTGGGTCTTTTGGGATTTGGAGCTATTCCGCGACGAACGCACAGGTAAACCTTCTTTGGATTTACCCAAAATCTTTGGAATTCATTTATTTCTTTCGGGAGTTCTTTGTTTTGGATTTGGAGCATTCCACGTAACAGGTCTATTTGGTCCCGGTATATGGGTATCAGATCCCTATGGATTGACCGGAAAAGTACAACCCGTAGCTCCAGCTTGGGGAGCCGAGGGTTTCGATCCCTTTGTTTCGGGAGGGATAGCTTCTCACCATATTGCAGCCGGTATTTTAGGTATATTAGCAGGTTTATTCCACCCCAGTGTTCGTCCCCCCCAACGATTATATAAAGGATTACGTATGGGGAATGTTGAGACTGTTCTATCTAGTAGTATTGCCGCCGTATTTTTTGCCGCTTTTGTCGTTGCTGGAACTATGTGGTACGGTTCCGCAGCAACTCCAGTAGAATTATTTGGTCCCACCCGCTATCAATGGGATCAGGGATTCTTCCAACAGGAAATAGATCGAAGGATTCGTTCCAGTAAAGCCGAAAATCTTAATTTATCAGAGGCTTGGTCCAAAATTCCCGAAAAATTAGCTTTTTATGATTATATCGGTAATAATCCAGCCAAGGGAGGATTATTTAGAGCAGGCGCGATGGATAATGGAGATGGAATAGCTGTTGGGTGGTTAGGCCATGGTGTTTTCAGAGACAAAGAAGGACACGAGCTTTTCGTACGTCGCATGCCTACTTTCTTTGAAACTTTTCCGGTCGTTTTAGTAGATGAAGAAGGAATTGTTCGGGCGGATGTTCCATTTAGAAGAGCAGAATCTAAATATAGTGTTGAACAAGTAGGTGTAACTGTCGAATTTTATGGCGGTGAACTCGATGGAGTAAGTTTTAGTGACCCGGCTACCGTGAAAAAGTATGCCAGACGTGCTCAATTGGGTGAAATTTTCGAATTCGATCGCGCTACTCTAAAATCGGACGGTGTTTTCCGCAGTAGTCCAAGGGGTTGGTTTACCTTCGGCCATGCCACATTTGCTCTTCTTTTCTTTTTCGGACATATCTGGCATGGTGCCAGAACTTTATTTAGAGATGTTTTTGCCGGTATTGATCCCGATTTAGATTCTCAAGTCGAATTCGGAGCATTCCAGAAATTAGGGGATCCAACTACTAAGAGACAAATAGTCTAAGATTCATGAAATTTTTCTTTCTACCTCTCTAAATAGAGAAGTGATATATATACATTATAGAATTCTTAAATGAATCTATTTCTGGATTAGTACGAAAGCTATCTTCATACTTCTCACTCTTAATTAAATCTATGGAAGCATTGGTTTATACATTTTTGTTGGTAGGTACTTTAGGAATCATTTTTTTTGCTATTTTTTTCCGTGAACCACCTAAAATTCCAAGTAAAGGAAAAAAATAATTCCTATTTCATTTTTTTTCTCAGGTCCCTCCTTTCTTATCCCTCCCTTTAATAGGAAACTAATGACCCTCCCTTCATTTATAGGGAAGGTCATTGATGAATTTAGTCTTCGTGCTCTTCGAAAGGATCCCTAAGTTCTCTAGAGGGTTGCCCAAACGCTGTATAAAGGGCATAACCGGTAAAGCTCACGAGTAAACAAGATATGGGGATAGCGACTAAGGTTGCAGTTTCCATTGCTGGGTAATCCCAAAAAAGTGGTTTGTTTTTTTAACATAGTAGTACACAAAGTTAATAAATCTCAACTAATGCAATAAGTTCTATGGCTACACAAATTATTGATGATACTCCCAGAACTAAAGGAAAACGAAGTGGTATAGGGGATATTCTGAAACCGCTTAATTCAGAATATGGTAAAGTGGCTCCCGGGTGGGGAACAACTCCTTTAATGGGTGTTGTAATAGCATTATTTGCAGTTTTCCTAGTTATTATTCTGGAACTTTATAACTCCTCTGTCTTATTAGATGGAGTTTCCGTGAGTTGGTAATAGATTCAAAAGATTCAATAAAAAAGGTTCAATAAAAAAGGGATATTCCTTATTTTATTGAACCTCTTTTCGAATATCTAAAAAAAAAAGAAGGGAAGAGGTGCTTCCTATTGAGGATTTTATTTCCCTCTATTCAATCGATCCTACGGTAGTCTAATCGTGTGATCAATTAATTAATTAAAGGATCTTTGGATTATGGGCGTGCGACTCGTTCGAATGGATCCAAATCAATAGTACAAAATAATTTGTTAATCTTTTTATAAGATTATCCCTCTCCTCGCTGGATGTTTATAAAATTTAGTATCTAAAGCGCGATATTCTCTAGGTATTTCTGAAACAGAAAAAAAAAGCCTCTCGGGGGAATTAAACTATGGTTAATTTACAAAAATTTGCTATTCAGATTTCGTTATCAAAATAGAAACTCTTTTTCGGAAAAAGGGGCAAGTCTTACTCGTTTACCGAGTCAATGATAATGAAAGAATATTTACCCATTGTACCTTTCTTTTTTGAGTCATCGGAGTTCAGTAGAAATCTAAGGTTTAGTCATCTCTATTAGGATTCGAACAAGAAAATATCCAGGAATTTTTTGATATTATTAGGAATTAAATATCTCGAAATAGGTGGGGTAAAAGATCACTCAAGAGAACAAAAAAAACAAGCCAACTTGAGATTGGGACGACGAAAAAAGCGTGATGGAGTACGAAAAAAAGGGAGATATATATCTTTTTTTGTCTAAGCCGTACGGAGGCAAACCACCATGTACGGTTTTTTGGGGGGAAATACATAAAGGTTTATCTATCTCGATAAAGTATATGATTGGTTCGAAGAGCGTCTCGAAATTCAGGCGATTGCAGATGATATTACTAGTAAGTATGTTCCTCCCCATGTCAATATATTCTATTGTTTAGGAGGAATTACTCTGACTTGTTTTTTGGTACAGGTAGCCACTGGTTTTGCCATGACTTTCTATTATCGTCCCACAGTAACAGAAGCTTTTGCCTCTGTCCAATATATAATGACTGAGGTCAATTTCGGTTGGCTAATCCGATCAGTTCATCGATGGTCGGCAAGCATGATGGTTTTAATGATGATCTTACACGTATTTCGTGTTTACCTCACGGGAGGTTTTAAAAAGCCTCGCGAATTAACGTGGGTTACTGGTGTAATTCTAGCTGTATTAACAGTTTCTTTCGGTGTAACTGGATATTCCCTGCCTTGGGATCAAATTGGTTACTGGGCCGTCAAGATCGTAACCGGTGTACCTGAAGCTATTCCTATTATAGGATCCCCCCTGGTAGAGTTATTACGTGGAAGTGTTGGTGTGGGTCAATCCACACTGACTCGTTTCTATAGTTTACATACTTTTATACTACCTCTTCTTACTGCGGTTTTTATGTTAATGCATTTCCCAATGATTCGTAAACAGGGTATTTCAGGTCCTTTATGAGTATAAATCGTTATAGTTACCACGAATATTTATAGTATTACAAGAATTATTACACAAGAATTCAATCGCCATAGAAATTTCTATTGAATAAATCCATCACATAATATATGAAATATTTAGTAATATTCTATGGATTTCTTTATTTCGGAGTATTTCGAATACTTCATTTAAGAAATTTTTTTAGAGAGACGATAGATTATGGGAGTGTGTGACCTGAATTACTTATTGGATTATGTAGATATCTCGATCAATCTGCCGCATTAATATCAAAAAAAGAATAATGTGTTTCTATCCCAATTTATCTTTTTCTCCAATAGAGAGATAAAAAGCTTGGCTAAAAAAAACAAGTTTTGTTTTCAAGGGAAATTCCTTTCTATGATCTGTTTCATCAGTCGAATATTAACCAATCGAATAGGCTTCGTTAAATTTGATAGGAAGAAAAGAAACAAATAAATATATTGTATGATAAGAAAAGCGCATCCATTTCCTTTGTGTTTTTCACCGAAATAGGCATCATCGGAGTAAAAGAAAGGTCTAATGAAAAGAATAAGCCGATATATTGACGGGTCAATACCTAGTATAGTTAAAATTTTTCAAAGTGTCCAAAAAGAAATGACTTACGGGGAATAAGACTGTCCAAAAATATATTGATTTTTATATAGAAACTCATAAATAGACTTGGATCATGAGCTTACGATTGAAATGAAACTCGTTTTATTTAATAAATAGAAAAAGTCTTTAATTTGTTTCAACTTATATCACTTGAAATGAATTAAAGATGCGGGATACATAGACATAGCGCGAGTCGGACGAAAAAAAAGTTCATGTCCGGTTCTTTTGGGGGAATATTCCTTTTCGATAACCTATCCTAATAACAAAAAAACCAGATTTGAGTGATCCTGTATTGCGGGCCAAATTAGCTAAGGGTATGGGACATAATTATTATGGAGAACCCGCTTGGCCGAATGATCTTTTGTATATCTTTCCAGTAGTTATTTTAGGTACTATTGCATGTACCGTAGGTCTAGCAGTTCTAGAACCCTCAATGATTGGTGAACCAGCAAATCCATTTGCAACTCCGTTGGAAATATTACCTGAATGGTATTTTTTTCCTGTTTTTCAGATACTTCGTACAGTCCCTAATAAGTTATTAGGTGTTCTTTTAATGGCTGCAGTACCCGCGGGATTATTGACAGTACCTTTCCTAGAAAATGTTAATAAATTTCAAAATCCTTTTCGTCGTCCAGTAGCTACAACGGTTTTTTTAATTGGGACTGCAGTAGCTCTTTGGTTGGGTATCGGAGCTGCTCTACCTATTGATAAATCTCTAACTCTAGGACTTTTTTGAGATAATTCGTATTTTTTTCTTCTTATTAATCCCCATATTTAGTTAGCATCTAGGGAGTATTTAGTCCAAAACAAATACTCCCTAGAGATTCTATATGAACCAATCAACTAAAAGGAGAAAAAACTCTCACAAATGGGCGAAGAAGGAATGGGAACATTCCCAATGATTTGTTTTGTTTCAAATAATTATGAGAAGGGTTTGATCTATCTATTCCTTTATCTAAAAAAAAGATGGAACCATTCACTATTTAATGGAAGTAAAGCTTATTTTTGGGTAATTTTATCGAAAAACGTTTTTGTAGAGCTTCCAATACTTGTTCAACAGATTTCTTTCCGAAATTTTTTATTTTCATCAAATCATCCTGACTGTAACTTAATAAATCAGATATCGTATGTACATCAACTCTCTTGGGACAGTTATAAGCTCTGGCAGGTAACTCTAGTTGGTCGATAAATATATGTTTAAAAGTCATTTCCTTTTCCATCTTATTCTCCGATGGTGGGGAGGAAAAATGGAGCGTATTAGATTCATTCTTATTTCCTAATCCATGCATTACTTCTTCTTTTTCCGCATGTAGGAAAGGAATAAACAAATCAATTAGACTTCGAGAAGCCTCATAAAGTGCCTCTTTGGGAGTAACACTTCCATTGGTCCATATTTCAATAAAAAGTATTTCTTGTGTCTCGTTTTTATTTTCAAAAGAATGAACACTATAATTTGCATTTCGGATAGGTGTAAATACAGCATCTACAGAGAAGTAACCATCTGCAGATTTTATTGAATCCTGCGTACGATACCCACAATCTTTTTCAATTTTTAATTCAATATCTAAATGAATTGCTTTAGTAAGGGTGGCTATGTATTGCGTAGTATCAATCACTTCAACAGAAGGTGGGAATACGATATCTCGAGCTGTTACCTCTTTGGGTCCAAAAATAGATAGAAATGCTTTTTGAGTTTCGCAAGAATTACTTTTACTTTTAAGTACGATTTCTTTCAAGTTGATTAAAATATCGCGCACCGATTCTTGAATGCCTAATATTGTAGAATATTCATGCGTCACTTTTTCAGATTTTGCACGTGTGATACATGTTCCTTCGACTCCTCCAAGTAGTGCTCGGCGCACAGCAATTCCTACTGTATTGGCTTGACCACTTCTGAATGGAGATATGGCGAATCGACCATAATGAAGACGTTCACTATCTACTTTGGATTCAACACACCTCCACTGCAGTACTCTAGCGGAGACTGGTACTTCTTCATTCCGAATCATATTAAGTAAGAGCTCTTTACAGTATATTTCATCCTTATACACGTCTTTTTTTAGGAGGTCTACATCCATTATGTGGCATGGGAGTCACGTCACGTACAAAATTAAGTATTACACCACTTCTCCGAATGGCTCGTAATGCTGTATCTCTTCCTGGACCAGGACCACTTATCATGACTTCTGCTTGTTTCATACCTTGATCAATTAACATACGAATAGCATTTTCCGCTGCAGTTTGAGCAGCAAAAGGCGTACTTTTTTTCGTACCCCTAAAACCACAGGCACCCGCAGAGGACCAAGAAATAGCTTGTCCCCGGATATCTGTAACAGTAACGATTGTATTATTAAAACTGGCTCGAATATGAATAACTCCTTTAGGTATTCTACGTCTTCCTTTACGTAAACTAATTTTTTTTACAGGTTTTGTCATAGTTATTCTCGCGTATATGATTTAGAAATCGGAAAAAAATATAGAATATAGAATTTATGTTATTATTTTTACTTAATTCATTTGGGTTCCCGACACTGATAACTCAGAAAAGAGGGTTACCCTTGTCTTTGCTTATGCTTCGGATTAGAACAAACCACCATAATTCGTCTTCGTCTACGAATCAGTCGACAATTCTCACAAATTTTACGAACAGAAGCACGAATTTTCATGTTTGTATTCCTCACTCTGATACAATCAATAATATAAAAAAATGTAGAGTTTTTTTATTTATGCCAATTAACTCCCTTTTTTATTTTCCCTATCTCCCATTTCCATTTTGGAGAGTTACTTAACCATTTGGAGATTTGGTACGGAGTCGATGGATTATACGTCCTTTAGTTAGATCATAGGGACTCAATTCTACTTTTACCCTATCCCCTGGTAGTATTCTTATATAATTGCGTCTTATTTTTCCCGAAATATGGGTTAGAACTTCGCACCCATTATCTAGAGAAACCCGAAACATGGCATTGGGGAGTGATTCAGTAACTATACCTTCCATATCAATTAGATTTTGTTTCTTCATTAGAGGGGAAATCTCCTTTTTTTTTTTTGATTGACTAACATTGGTAAATATAGCATTAGCTAGCCTCTTTTATTTATGAGGATTCCCCCACGCAAAATGGTTTAAACAAAATGTAGATGAATTACCATACATAACATAGAATTTCTCCTCCTATTTGTTTTTGGCGTGCCTCCCGATCTGTTACAATTCCTTGAGAAGTGGAAAGAATAGCAATTCCTATTCCACCTAGAACTTTGGGAATTTCTTTATGGTTGGAATAAATCCTTAAACCGGGTTTGCTAATACGCCGTAAAGTAGTTATCTGTGGTTTTTTTTTCTTCCCTCGATATTTTAGTGTAAAAACTAAAAAAGAGTTTTTATCTTCTTGATGTTCCCTGAAACTTTCCATAAAACCTTCTCGTAGAAGAATTTTTCCGATATCTCTAGTAGTATTAGTAGCAGGTATCTGAACTACTTTTGTTCTTCTTAAGTTTGCATTTCTTATAGATGTAATCATACTAGCAATGGTATCGTTACCCATAGAGACTCCTTCTTACTATTAATATAAATAAGCTTTCTAAGTATGTTGGAAAAAAAAAGGTTCTGAGATAAAAATTCATTTTATTCTTTTTGGGAATTTTCTTCAATCATAGAGTAGAGATAGTGAAAATCCAGAGGAAGATATATACAATAACCAATTATTTGGTTTTTTTCCGAGGAAATTCAAGTAATTGAGGAAAGATTGTCATTTCCATCAAAAAAAGAGAGTTAGCAATAGTATTTATTACTCAAGTTACCCGTGGGAAGCGGTAAGAAAATATAAGTATATATATGTAAATGCGAGGTTTTTTGAGTTCCAACTTATTAAACCCAAAATACTATTAATTCAAGTATTTCGTTACTTCCCCTCCTCATTTATAATACTTCGGGAGCCAACGAAACTATTTTGGTAAAATCGGATTCTCGTAATTCTCGAGCGACTGGACCAAAAACACGAGTTCCTTTAGGATTTCCTTCTTGATTTATGACGACGGCAGCATTGTCATCGAATTGCACACTCGTTCCATTTTTACGTTTGAGTTCTTTACAAGTACGTACAACTACTGCCCTAACTACTTCTGATTTTTTGAGAGGCATATTCGGTATCGCTTCCTTAACCACGGCAATAATAACATCACCAATATGTGCATATTTCCGATTACTAGCTCCTAATACTCGAATACACATCAGTTTTCGAGCCCCACTATTATCTGCTACATTCAAGTAAGTTTGAGTCTGAATCATTTTTCCATTTTATTGGAGGGATCAACCCCCCCCAGAGGAGGGAGAAATAAAAAAAAAGGGGGGTCAGGGGGGGGATATTACTAATTTCATTTATATAATAATTCTTTCCTATCGTTATAGGGAGTTTTCCTCATCTATTACTTGTCCCTATCCATCATTTGTCTCTACCCATCACTCATATTTTTATCGGATATAACAGTAATAAATTGAGTACGTATAGGCATTTTGTATGCAGCTATTCTCATGGCTGCTCTAGCAACAGTTTCTGGTACTCCACTTATTTCATAAAGTATTCTATTCGGTTTAACGACAGATACCCAATATTCTGGAGACCCTTTTCCTGAACCCATACGTGTTTCTGCAGGTCGCATAGTTATAGGTTTGTCGGGAAATATACGTATCCATATTTTTCCACCGCGACGGGCATAACGAGTAATTGCTCGTCGTCCCGCTTCTATTTGTCTAGACGTAATCCAAGCCGGTTCGAGTGCTTGGAGGCCAAATCTACCAAAACAAATGGAATTACCTCGAGTAGCTATCCCCCTCATTCGACCTCTATGTTGTTTACGAAATTTCGTTCTTTTAGGGTTATAGTCGATTTAGGGTTATAGTCGATTCATCCTCCTATCTCTACTTCAAAATCGGACATGAAAGTTTTCTTTCATCCGGCTTCTCGTGAGTAAAATTTTCCATTACACGAAATTAGTAATTCGATAAACTTATGCAATAAAGGTTTCACGGGCGAATATTAACTCATTTAGAATTGGCTCGAGAGATTATCTCCAGTTAGTCATTTGTAGCTTCTCTATGGATTGGGAATCGCTACCAATTCGGTTTATTTCACCATCCTACCCGAAAATGAAATAAGATTGAACATTCCATCTATTCATTCATGGGTTTCATCGTTCCCATTACTTCCAGATTGACGTTTAGGTTCCTTCCTTGCAGTGGAGCTTTCTCTCTATCAATATATAGTCAATTTTCCTAGTATTCCTTGATATAAAGCTCTTTTTTCTTCTTATTTCCTTCAAAAATATATTAATTATTGTAATAGAAGAATCTCTTTTTATGCTTTATCACACTGCTTTGCTTTTTAAAAGGTTACTTCTAACCATGCGACTTCGTAGTGATAGATCTAATAATAATAATAATAATATATAATAATTTTTTTATTAAAGAAAACTATAAAATACTTTCGCGCTTCATATACTTCATCTATGTAAAAAGCTTCTAAACGAATGTAACTACGACTTATTCATTCGTTTATTGAGTCGCCCCAATACGAAGTAATGAGTTATTTCCTAGTAGAAATTAGAATCGTGCTTTTCGATTTTTGATTCATTTGACTCAAAAAAACAGCGATTCGAACGAGTCGCACACTAAGCATAGCAATTTTGTTGGAATGGTTAATAAGATTAAATAAGATTATAAGTGGAGTTCGGAAACGATAAAAATTGGAAAAATTCAATATTTTTCTGTAAAAAATGAAATCGAAAGGATCAACTATTTTTCGTCTTGGAATATCCAAACTTTTATTCCTAATACTCCATAAATAGTCTGAGCCGGGTAGTAACAATAACCAATTCTAGCTCGAAGAGTTTGTAGAGGAACTCTACCCTCTCTAGCCCATTCTACACGAGCAATTTCAGCCCCATTAAGACGTCCCGCAATTTGTATTTTAATACCTCTTATATCTGTTTTTTTTGCCAATTCAATAGCTTTTTTCATGGTTCTTCTAAAAGCGACTCTACTTTCTAGCTGTAGAGCAATATATTCCGCAAGAATATTTGGTTCCCCATATGGTTTTGGTATTTCTGTCAAAGTCATGTGAAGCTTACGATCCCCAAAATGGAGAAGATTCCGTACATCTATTTTCAATTGTTCAATCCCTCGGCCACGACTTTCTACCAATAATGCGGGAAATCCCGTATGTATTTCGACTTGAATCAAATCTGTTTTTCTTTTTATCTCAATACGTGCAATTCCTCCATAATTAGAAGAACTTCTTATATGTTTACGTACGTAAATTTCGATGCAATTACGCATTTCCCGATCTTCCCGAAGAAGTTTAGAATAATTTTTCGGTTGTGCGAACCAATAAGAATGATGATTTTGGGTCACACCGAGTCGAAAACCAAGTGGGTTCATTTTTTGTCCCATGCATCTCTTCCTTCTTTCAATGATATTAGCATAAAAGCTTCCATATTCTTTTTTTTATCGGATCATCCATTTTCCGTTATTATCCATTTTTAACCGTAATAGTTATATGACAAGTAGGCTTATGTATAGGATAAGCACGTCCTTGAGCTCTGGGTTGAAATCTCTTCAGGGTAGTACCTCCATCTACTCTAGCTTCACTTACAATCAAATTGGTTTTATTCAAATTGGAATTGCGACTTGCATTTGCTGCTGCGGAAGAAAGCAATCGTAATATGGGATGGCATGCTCGGTAAGGCATAAATTCCAATAGCATAAGTGCTTGTTCATATGAACGACCACGAATTTGATTAATTACTCTCCGTGCTTTATGAGCAGACATACGTATATATTTAGCTGAGGCTCGGATTTCCTCCGAATTTGAGCCATTAGTTCTCATTTTGGGTGTTACCTCCTAATCAACGACGAGATTTCTTATCACTTCTTGCATGTCCCCGAAAAGTTCGAGTAGGTGCGAATTCTCCCAATTTGTGGCCTACCATACGATCTGTTATATAAATAGGTAAATGTTCCCGCCCGTTATGAACAGCAATAGTATGACCAATCATTGTGGGTACAATGGTAGATGCGCGAGACCAAGTTACTATTACTTTTTTTTCTCCTCCTACATTAAGATCTTTAATTCTTCTCAGTAAATGATCAGCCACGAAAGGGCCTTTTTTTAGTGAACGTGTCATTGCCAACTACCTTCTGTGTTTTTATTTATCTCCTTTCGCTTTTCGTACAAGTTTTTCTCCTAGCTTTTTCTACGACGACGCAAAATAAAATTATTACTATATTTATTACTTTTACGAGTCCTCTTTCCAAGTGCAGTCCGACCCCAAGGAGTTAATGGTTTTTCCCTACCGATCGGGGCTCGGCCCTCACCACCCCCATGAGGATGATCTACGGGGTTCATGACAACGCCTCTTACTCTGGGGCGTTTACCTAACCAACGTTTGGATCCGGCTTTACCTATAGTTCGATTATTAGCATCAACGTGACCCACTTGGCCAATTGTAGCTAAACAATCCTGAGATATTAGACGAACCTCTCCAGAAGGTAATCTTAGTGTGGCTAGTCGACCCCCCTTTGCAATAAGTTTGGCTACAGAGCCTGCAGCTCGCACTAATTGGCCACCTCTACCAGGTGTTATTTCTACATTGTGTATAGTTGTGCCTAAAGGCATATTGGTTGAAGTAGACTATCACAAAGTCAAATGAATTGATCGCAGTCTCTTCCCAAACTGTACAAGCCTTTTTCGAGGCATACAGCTTTCTGGGTGTATATAGCGTAATCCTTTTTTACTAATTACATCCTAGGTTTTCTCCATCATCTGGCTTACTTCTATCTGTGTAGCTTCAGAATGAATGACTTTACCAATTTACGTCAACATTTTTTTATGTTTCTTCATAATAACTTAGGAGGCAGATTCCATTCTATCTTTCTGGAATGAAAGAAAATTCATTATCTAGCTTCGAAATTGTCCTTGACCACCAATTCGAATGTAATTAGCTCGTCCAAGTATATATTAAGGAACAACAAGGGTTGTTCGTATCTATATTTTTCTCCTTATGCTTAAGACAAACAAAAGTTTTCTCCATATTATTCTATATCCCCAAGGTTTATGACATAAATACTTCATAGTACGATGCGATAAACTCAATCACATGCTATTGTTCCTCTTCAGTTTCCTTCTGAGGCTTATACCAATAAAAACAGATTTATTATTGGATTAGTGATGGATTTACAGGTTTTGCTACTATCCCAATCGGTTTTCCGATTACGTAAATGAATAATTCAAACCGCACTCAAAGGTAGGGCATTTCCCACTAATATGGGAGCGTCTATACTAGAAATAACAGTACCTCCAATTTTGATTCCTCGGGGATGTAAAATATATCGTTTTTCACCATCCTCATAATGTATGAGACATATATTTGCATTACGATTAGGATCATACTCTATGGTTGTAATTTTACCAGAGATATTTTTTTTATTTCGTCGAAAATCAATTTGTCGATACAGACGTTTGTGACCTCCCCCTCTATGTCGGCTAGTAATAACCCCTCTATTATTACGACCCCTTTTATTATGTTGTCCATAGGTTAATTTCTTCTGAGGATTGGATCTCACTATTTCTTCAAATCCCGATACAGAACGATTGCGTGTACCTGGGGTATAGGCTTTATACAAACGGATGGTCATAATAAGATGTTGTACTAGGATGAGAAAAATTTTATCTGTTCGGAAATAGCGGGATGGAATAACCGGACCTAAGTGTAATAATCATTCGTTTATAACGTACCGAATGTCCTATTATTGGACCTATTCGTCTCTTTTTTTTCGGAGGTCGATGACTATTCATTCTTATTACTTTAACACCGAAGAAACCTTCAATCCACTTTTTAATCTCGGTTTTGGTAGATTTTTGATCAACATCAAAAGTATATTGATTTTTCTCTAACAAACGAATCGTTTTTTCCGTAAGTACCGGGTATTTCATTTCATCCATAATTACTTTGATTCCTTCCCTTTATTATATCTTATATTCCGCATCGTACGATTCGACGCATTTTATTCCAATAAATATTTTTATTTTCAATTCATATTTCTTTTTCTTTTTTCTGATCGTCGCCCAATCAAATTCATTATGGCAGTTACTATTATTATTAGTCCGCCTGAGATTCCACCGGATCTGATTAATGAATTACGGGTAAGTGCCACCCAATACTAAGTGCCACCCAATACCCAGAATTTTATTCATTCTTTCCCATGCATCCGACAGGAGTTGAACCTGCGAATTCTCCAATTATGAGTTGGGTGCTTTAACCGCTCAGCCACGGATGCTATTGCTCCAATTCATTATTAGTGGTATATCTATTCTTTGACAAATCCTATTGCTCCCCATCCAATAAGAGGAAAATATCCAATGATCGGGAGAGTGAG